CAAGAAGTTTAGCTCACAGCTCGTATCTCGCTAACGCTCAACTCAAGATATGGCACGACATCAACTCACAATATCTGCTAGTTGGGGTCATTTTGTGTTTGACTTTGCGAGGTGATGACATAATATTCGATGAATCAGGGTTTTTCTGTACTTTTTTTGTTGCGAGATGACTGCACAAAGCTCACTTGAAATTGTGTGTGGAAATGATCGGTTTGGTACGATTTCAACGTTGGACTATTTACTGAATTTTTTTTTTCATTTGGCGTAATGGGTGAATACTGGGATTATATATCCTTGGTGTGATAAGATGAGCTCTGCTCTCAAGTGAAAAATATCCTGGCAGTTTCAAACTTCTAACAATAGTAGTTAGTAATATTTACATAAGTTATTGTTAATTGCATACGAGTATATAAGAAGTGCTTTCACTCGGCAATGAAAATCTACTTGCTCTTCGATAAAAAGTTCACCTATATTTAGCTACCCCTGTGGGGCAAGTTCTTATTCCTTCTGTATAGTAAGCTTCTGTATGGATATAAGTTCTTGTTGGACTCGGAAATCTCACTTGAAGTAGGAGCATTGACGACGGGATTTCACTACTGCTCGCAAACAAAGATAGGGATTTCAGGAGATGAGCGACAAGGCAAAGGAATAGGTTTATTTGCCAATAAGAAAGAGAGTGTCATTTCGAAGGCAAGCAAGACCTTTTAGCGGATAGGATAAAAAGAGAAGAGTGGGCCCGGTGTAAGCATCAACAAAAGGCCGCCGAAGTAGGCTAGTTAAATTGAAATTCTCTTCCTATAGTAAGTATAGGAGCGGAACAAAGATCTCCTAGGGGTTGATTGACAACCCTAGTACTCCCGCCCTTATTAGATATAGGAAAGCTCTGATCTGAATCATGAGCACTACTTAGATTTAGATAGATTCTTTCCATTGAAGGCAAGGCATCAAATCAAAGTTTGATCGCTCGAATGGGAGACATCTCTTGCTTTATATTATTAAGGCTTGTTACAGACTGCTCCAATTTCCTTCTCTTGTACAAAATGATAATGTACCTCCACATGCTTAGTCCTCGCGTTCAATACTGGATTTTCCAGCGAATCGCTGACTGATTATCGCAGTGTAGTGGTACTGCATAGTCAGTTGGCGGGTGAAGATCTTTCATCAACTGCATCAACCACGTACTCTCTTGAGCTGCCACCGCTGCTGCCCTCCGCTTCTGTGGTTAACAGTGATACCGCCGGTTGTCTCTTGCTGCACCAAGAGACTGCTTCTGAACCAAGCAAACACATCCACATTTTTGAAGAAAAATGAGCACCATAGTCATTTGTTCGGAGAGAACGTTAAGGATCTCATTGCTTTTAGTTGAATCTCTCTTGGCTACTTCCTAAATAGAATATATAAAATATAGATAGATTGGATGAATATTCATCCATTTCTATTCTTACTTAATGTCTTTCACCAACGGATCTCATCTCTCTCTCATCACCCTGCTCAACGCACATCTAGCTAGATGCTTTCCACTCGCTATGCCCTTTACTTCAACTGTACTCGATGCTTAGCGCCCCCTTTGCTGGAATGAAATTTCCAGCAGTACATACCACTAAGAAAGCAGCCAGTTATGTACCCCAAGCAAGACAAGAGCGGCGAGAGATAGAACCAAATACGTCTTTAGAGCGCCGGGAGAATAGAAGAAGACATTCAAGTTTTCTAATAAGGTCTGTAGGAGTAACCTAATGATAATGAGGTACACTAAGCTCTACAGTCTAAGCGATACTGTTATGGAATAGAGGAGGATCTCGTTTAATAATATCTATATCTATCCCCAGTAAGAATCTTGCAACTAAACAACTTGAATTTCCTTAAAAAAGTTTCCACCAAGCCTTGACTCCACAATTCGGCTCAAGTAGGCACAAGAGTAGTTAGGCATCGATCGGAAGCATTCATTCCCTCTTTCAATAATAGCCTACTTGGACTTTTCTACCCCGAAGTAAAAGCGGAAAGATTTAGGGTAAAGAAAGTTATAACCCATTTTACAAGTAAGGACAAGAAAGAAGTTTTCCATCCTCGAGTCTATTTCACTTGGAAAGAGGAAAAGGGCATGCTTTTCAGTCTACGTAAGAAGAAAGCTTTTGCTTTGGGAAGAAAGCTTTAGGAGACAAAGGGCTTTAGCGGTAAACTAAACTCCACAGGAATTTAATTTGAATAAGTTCTTTTCGGGGATCAAACTCCCTTCCCTATAGTATAAGACTTTCAACGAGGTAGGGGATCGTGTTATGTTATATATGTATCTGAGTTTATCTCTTTTCTGTTCCAGCGAGTAACTACTAACGTGTAGAGCCAGGAAGAGCTTCAAAACAGACAAAGTAATATGTCCTTCCACTATATATTCCTATCGGGCGAGTGCAGATTCCGCAGATCCAATAGGAAGAAAGGAAGGTTTATTTCTAGTCTGGTAAGAGAGTTAGGTTCAGTTCAAGCCCTGAGAAAGCTATCCATAGACGGTGGGATAGCACACGGCCGGTACTGCAGGATGCTTTCGAGAAGGAGGAGAAAAAACTCTTCTTTCTGGCTTTCCGATTCTATCTACGACTCGGAGGCTTTCTTGATCGGTCTTCAGAAGATAGATTTCTTCAAGTTGGTGTGGGCCCATGATTCACAAGTCGTTCTTAGGCGACCCAACCATCCGACATGCTTTTTAGCAACACCAAAGATCCAGGATCGACTCTCGATTGACCTCACTCAAGGTACGCATCCATTGGATTACATCCAACCATAGACATCTAGATTTGCTTTTTCCTTCTTACGACCTCAGAAGCTAGTTCATTAATTAGAGTAGGTTCCGGGAGACGGTTGGGATGATTATAGGAAATAACGAGTATACATCCAACCATTCTTTCGAAAGCGGAGAGCAAGCCTACCTTTCTTTTGATTTTATATCGATCGATAAGCACAGGTGGGGTGGACCCGTGTAGAATTGCTCTCAATGGCTAGTGAGAAAGAGAGATAGTTATATTGGCAACCAACTCAGGAGTAGGTCTTTTCCGTCCAGCCGGAGCGGGGGTTTAGATCCGGTCGATACAAATAGGTGTGTCTTCCCTCTCCCACCAGTAGGAGTGCTGGTAGTGTGGATCCAGCAATGGCATGAAGAACATCCTTTTTCAACCAACCCCTTTACTTTACACATAAGAGCACCTTATTCGTGTATATAAGGTGGTGCCGTATTTGTAGCATCATCTAATATGTGTAGTGGAATAGGGTTTATGAGTCGCCTATTAATAACCTTGATTTTCCTACCCACTTTCATAAGGCTCTGTCTAGCGTAAGGAATCAAGGAGCGTAAGGAGTATACCGCCGAGTACTATCTTGGATAGCTTTTTTCCTTGCAAAGAGCATAGATTCAACTTCATTATATGTAGCTAACTCTCTATTGCTTTATTGCAATCCTTCCTACCTTGATCTATTTACTTACTCGAGACTATATAGTTCTTAATATAGCTAGTGCTTACTTTTCATAAGGTATAGTTACTGGTCAGATTATAAGTAACATATAGTTGTTGTGCCTAATCCAAGGCAAGGGGATAAGTGCTTGCATAGGTTAGGTTGAGATAAACTCTCTATTTCCAGTCTTTAACGCATCCATTCCTTGGGCTTAAGCATTGTTGAGCTTGACTTGTTCTAGCATAAGCCTTTTAGTAGGCCTGTTTAGCATTCTAAGCAGCCGCCTTCCTATACGCATAAAGTTGAGTTATATTAGTACCTCGCACCAAAAAAGAAGTATTATTCTGGATCACCCACATTTATTTACTAAGATTTTCTTTATTCAAGTAAATGACACCAGGAAGGTTTCAAAATAAATATCTTTCTTATTCTAATAATCAATAAGGTAGCGTACTCACTCTTAGAATATAAGCTTGTACAAGTCAGCCGGTATTAAACTACTCTTATTAGGCAAGCCGGTAAAGACCTAATCTTTGGCAGAAAAGCTGGTAAAGACCTACTCTTAGGCATCGATAGTGGGTATTGTCAATTTCTTCTTATTTGAAAATATCCTCAACCGCATGGCCGGAGAAGGGAAGTAAGGAAGAGTATACGGATAAGATATAAGTCAAGGTGGGGCCCTCTAAGTCAAAGAGTGAGGTTATAAGGGTAGTATTGAGGAATGCTGATGTATTTGATTTCTAAACCATTGAGTCGTAAATGACCTATTTAGTTCAGGATGAAATATTGATTGACTTTCCATTATACCCTTCTTCCAGCGAAGTGCTTGAACTCTCTTACATCTACCCTCTCTTCCAATAAAGTATCTAGAGAAGGTAGCGAGCCTTTTGAGGTATGGCCTTCTAGCGCCTTATAGTCTTTACCCGAATGCTTGAATTTCTGACCTCACAGGTCTCAAATAAATAGACTTTCTTTCCTATCCTCTTAAGGTTCTCTATGCCCTCAGACATTGATTGCTATACAGAATTGAGCATAAAGTACTTGAATATTTATTAGTATTCTTAGGCTGAGAGAGCAAGTAACTTAATGAAGCAAGACTTCGAAGAAAAGGAGAGAATAAGTGTTTCAAGTAGTAGTTGATTAAGTATCAAGTAGAGAAGTTCTTCCTAGCTTCTTTTACAGCAAGAAAACGTATTGTTTTTACGCAAAGCAAAGTACTTTCTCCAACAGAAGAGGAATTCAGCAATCAAGTCTACTAATACAAGTCTGTAGTTTTAGTAGTTGTTTTTTCAGCCGAAAGCGGTATAGCGAAGGAAAGCTCAAGCCAGGTGCCAAGCAAGTCAAAGAAGCCAGTACAAAGCCTACTTCTGGTGGTCTTGCCGCCCGCTTATTAGTCTGAAAGCCTTGTCTGTCTACTTTGTATTTCCGGGAATCGACTTACGTTTCTTTGGTAAAAGCCTACATCGTGTCCAAGTGATTTTGATCCGCGTTAGGAAGATATGATTTCTTTCTATCTATGATATTTTCATATCTCCCTTATTTTTAGCTGTTTCCGATGCTACTAGCTCCCAACCCCTATCTCTTTAAGATGTGTACCAAGCCTGATATAAATGTTCAAGATGCTTTTAGGTTTAATAGATTGATCATCACTTTTAAAAGAAAGATTAGTGGAATACTTATGCTGGAATGGAATGAAATTCAGCAGCTAGTCATGGCTGCAAAACCTACTATGGGGGGCACCCATAACCAGGAATCTGGAAAATCACGGTCTCAACTTCCTGGCCGTCACCACAAGAGCATAAGCGGCTTTTAGGTAGATATAGGCTTTCTGCATCTCTTAGGATTCGGGATACAAATAAAGTACACCGGCTTCCCTCTTTTTCTTCTCGGATTAATGCTGTACTTACTGCCCTTTCACTAGCAACTGGGTATACTTTCAAGACTTCGCCCGGCATAGGCCGACTGATTCGAGGTGACCTTAGGAAGCGACCATAAGCCCTACGACTCGCCCGACATTATGAATCGGTTTGCAACCCAGTGGCTCAAACTACTCCTAGGTAGGTCTCCTGAACTACACTACCCTCAGGGTTCCGGTCTTTCAACCAATCGGTATCGGCCTGAAAAGAAAGAAAGCTCTTTACGTTATTTATCTTTTTTACGCGAAACCTAAATCGATCCGTTCAATCACACTATCAGAAAAAATAGCCGCGGAATCTGTGGTCACAGTGAGGCGAAAATGGTTTGTTCAGCTTCTACCTTCTGCTTCATTTCCTTCCTTCCAAGCAAAAGAAAGATAAGTAGAAAAAAGAAAGGTGGTCGATACGATATCGTATTCTTTCTGATTTGCCTTAGTTTCAATTATTTTTCATCCGCTTATTATGCCCTAGCTTGTCTGCGGCATCTTTGTTTGCTTGCGGTACGATCTTGCTTTCTACTTGTTTATTTACTTATGCGGAAAACCAAAAAACAGGTGGAAGAGGCCAAAAACTCATGAGCAAAGGAGCAAGGCGCAAACCTTTGTGATTTATGACGAGAGTAAGAGCTATCTACGGTGAAAGTCTCCCACGCACGACCTGCATGCAAGGTTTGTAAGCAAGAGTGATGCACATAAACCGAAGAGCAAGTCGTCTGGCAGAGTCAAGAATCCAAGAGTGGTCTTCCCCCTATCTATTTGTAAGAAGTCCAGCAACAAAAAAGCAGAAAAGAAGGAAATGGAAACGTGAACAAAATAAGAGAAGGAAAAGGTCTTTTTTATGAATAAATAGAGTATTAGCAGATGAGAGGTTCAACTCCAGATACAAGATGGGGCCTAGTTGGTCCATTTCTACAAGTAAGGGTGTACTTAAATTGGAAAAGTAAATCTGTCTGTCTTTCAACAGGAACTCAAGGAAGGGCTACATGAAGATTATAGACCGGAGATGCTTTCCTCAAAGTGAAGTGGGTGGACACAACTCCGTACGCCAGGTATGAAATAAAGTAAGTAGGTGGGTGGTAGACCGAATGCAAGAAAAGTGTATAAAACATGATAAGGGGCGCACAAAGAAAGAAAGTGTCTAAACCATGGGTGTAGAAGTAAATTGATAAAGATGGGTCCTTTCCTAACTTCCTCAAATCAGGAGGTGATTAGTAACCTAAAAGCAAGAAAGAGATCCACCATTCACAAACTATTTCTCCCCGCAATCCAATTTCAAACCACTATACAATTACCTACAACTCTACCATGAGAAAGCAACTAAACAACATAAGAACCTGCCTGCTATTTCCCGCAGGAATGAATGCTCAATCAAAGTGGATGGAGTTTAGTGTACCGTGTTCAAGCAAGAGACGGAGCGAGCAGTGGTAGAAGAAAGCGATCCAGCCCTTCTTTTATCATCTGCCTATGGAAGGAAGTAAGAGTTCATATTTGAATCATGGAAACTCTGATTGCTTCTTTTATGATTCCCTGCCAACCAGTGTCTTCAAAAGATAATAGCCTATTCAACTCCACAATGCCGTCCGCGAACAAGAAGTGTGATAAATTAGTTTAGCAACACAATTCAATAGAATTACATGAAGATTGGAGGCATCGGCATACGAAAAAATAGTATAATCACATCAACTTCTCACTGGAGAGAACGAATGTTTATTTACGAGCTATCCTTCGGTGATTTCAACAGCTGTTTCAGTGTATCTACAATACTTGTAAATGAAGGTCGCTGTCTTGGATCACTGCAAGTTTAGAAATCATGTTCCAAACTCCAAGTATAAGAAGAAAAACGTATTAACGTGTGGTGAAGAAACTATCTAAAGCATCACTTTTTGCTTTTCAACAGACGCAAAAGCTATTATTCTGCGCTTTATCATGAGGTGCAAGAGAGGTGCTCAATACAATAAAATGGGGCATGTCCCTTGAACAAGGAAAGCCAGGCGCGAAGCGAAAGCAAAGAGAAAAGTTCTTACTCATCCCAGCAGGACTCTACAAGAGCAGCTAATTCCGGGCGGGTGCCAGGTGGAATCGTCAACCTTCTGTTTTGAAATGCTACAGCTTCAACAACCTTATAAAAAATGAAAATACATTGAAAAGGCAAAAAAAAGTTGATTGGTTTGGAAAATAAAAATAAGAAATTTCAATTACCGTGGATAAACGTATAAAAAGAACACGCTATGAGCAGTTTCTTCTCAAACTTGCTGCCACCGCCTACGAGGGCTTCACGTTCTACCTACCAGCCTTCTTAGTTAGATTTCATAGGACGGATTTACCGACCTGGTATTTTACACTTCCATGAAAGATATTTAGCTAGAAGTATGATTCTATTTGATTTACCAGCGGATCATCCTGATCATTCATCAAATATAGAACGACAAAATTATGTATGGGATTTTTATATAGTGTTGCAGTCTGAAGCAGCTTTCCATTACAATAAGTTTGCTAGCTTCAACAAAGCTTTAGAATGGATACAGGCAAATTGTTCTTCTTTTTTAGAAAAAGAACATAGCAATCCTGAAGGTCTCATTAAGCTTGCCACTGATGCTAGAAAGCCTTTTCAGTTCATAGCTAATATTGTCTGTCTGAATAGTTTCATAGTTCCATGCCCATTACCCAAGATGCTTCCTCGTCAGCTTATCAAATCATGATTTTCTTCCTTAATAATGAAGACTTAGCAAGACGAACCAATTCTTTCAAAGGCGCGGAGCGTGATGAAAATCCATATAATATAAGTGATCTGTATTCCTCTCGTTAAAATGATCTCTCTCGTTATTTTGGAAGTAAATAGGAGAAGTTTCTCGGAAAGATTGTATGTGAGAACCTGACTCGTAAGCTAATGAAAAAGGAAACCATGCCTCTTTCTATGAAAAAACTGCTCATTCCTCTGCTTGCTTCAGATAGAAATAAGAGTTTGGAGAACGTAATAACATATAGAGAGAGCTATACTATTGCTACTGCATTTTACGAATACTGGAATACTGGATTCCCCCCAACTATCTTCAATTTCATGAAATTAGTCAACGAGGTGGGATGGTTTGCATCCTACTTGAATAAGCCTGTTCAGTATCGAAATTCTTTTTGTATCACAAGACAAGACTATATGGTAAAGGAGTCTATATCTGTTTTAGTATTTGATAGAAAACGTAAAAAGCGCAAAAAGATCACTCTAGCGGTACCATCAACCAATAGGGTTCGAGCTAAGAGCATGAGAGCAACCTTCGCCAATTTCAGACATCAGACGGATGCATCTATAGCTTGCCATGTAGTTATGAGTTTGATTTCAAGATATACTCCTATCTACACTGTCCACGACAATTTTCTTACTAACGCAATGTTTGCCAGGAAGCTGCCCACTTACTATACCCGAGCCTTTATCGATCTCTTGAACCCTTTATTTTGCTATTTGACTGAGTGAATGACCTCTCTCTAGCTAGGGAAGGCAAAAGACTTAGTGGAGCTTGTCATTTCTTTTTCTTGAATTTGCAAATCTCACACACATATTTTCTATTTATTTCTATCACAGATTTATTTACTTTGGCTGGCTGGCTTTGACTGACATTCATTCCCGACGAAGTGTTTTACTCTGTGACTAGGAAAAGTGGTGAACATAGGGGCGGCTGTTATCATAGGATTTCTTTCTAACCACACTGAAGTTACTGAGTTCATCGACTTGGTGTCATTGAATAAAAAAGAAGAGAAAGGATTGGACTTAGTGGATTTACTTGTTGATTGAGTGAATTTACTTTGTTTGTGCATTTGCGGCCAGACTACTGAAGTCAATGTGTAAAAAGGTCTTTTCCCACCATCGATCATACCTGCATCTTGGATTCTTTCAAAAACTCTGTGACAACGGGTTTAGGGATTAATCTTGATCTGCTACTTATATTTGCTTGATATGAAATTGTATTTAGATGATGAGCATTGGCTTCAAACTGAGTTGAAATCCATGACTTGTCCTAAGCAATACAGTTCAAATGACTGCGCCATTTTTGTGTTGCGCTACGTCTACAGTTTGATATGCGGACTTGAAATGCTCTAGCTACAAAAAGTCGCTAGCCGACCACGTGGTCCCGGTCGGTTAGTGCGGGGATTTGACCGGGGATTGAGTTGCGGGGGCAATTAGCAGACTCCATAAAGAAATGCACAATGAGTTGGCACCGGCTGCAGTTAAAAGCATAAAAAGCATACTAACACTACTGAGTTTCTATTTCCAAAGTCAAATGAGAAATACCCGGACTGGGTATTATGCTTCCTTCATTCGACCTGTTAATCCAACTCAATTTTACTAGTGTTAACTTCCATAGTCAGAGGCAACGGAAAATAAGCAAGTTGGGCTTCATTCTCATATATAAAAGAGTTAGCTCGCCTGTACGAGTTTTGGAAGCAAAGCATGAGAGAGAAGCAGCTATTTGATCCCAGCGGATAAGAATGTATAGCTTCGGACGAGCTTACTATCCGATTCGAGAAGAATGCATTACTGAACTCAGTCAGCAACAAAAAACGAAGAATTTCTTCGTTTCCTTCGCCGGGAAATGCGCCATGTTCCTTGTTCAAGCGGAGTTACGAAATGAAAAGCAAAGTTTTCCCTACCTCAAAAATCGTATATTAACCCCTAGCTACTTGTATGGTTATCCTTGTGCACTTTTTTGTACTACCCCTGTACCAGTTTGACCAATACCTTTTTATTTCGTTTTTGACTATCTCACAAGTTGGGTAGAGGGCAGTGGAGTGAATCGTAAAGCAAACAGAATGAAATTAACAATAACGAAGTGCTGCAGCAAATAGGAAAATAGTGGGTTTCCTTCTGCGAAGGCGAGCGAGCAAAGATACCTCCTAGACAATCTTGGAATATGGTCTTAGTGGGCATCGCTGGAATCAAAGACATATTACCATACCACTTATCCTACACATTGGGCAGTCCATTGCTAACTAAGGACTCGGTGCTCCACCGTGCCCATATGCTAGTTGAAAGAAATCTTACCAAACATAAATCCTTCTTCTTAGTAACTCCCCCAGGGAACATCAAGGAAGGAATACTGCTTGCGCAATTTCATTAATTCCAAGATTCGAACAGCGGTTTCCTTACTAACTAAAGTGAAAAAAAAGGGGGTCTTTATCACTGCCAATTACATACTTTATTGCTGTGGCAAAAGAACGTACTGGAACCACATTGAACCTTTCTTCTTTGAACTCTTTTTTCAAAAGGAAATCTACCTCGCCGGAAGAAAAAAGATAAATACTAGTTTTGATCCGGAATGCAATAACTTAAAGCAATGACTTATTTGTGGAAAGGAAGAATGCTTTATTACGGTGATCAGATCAATGATTTATACTCATCTCTCTTGTCAGATGTTTTTTAACACTTGAAAGATGGCTTGGATCCTTCACTTTATGAAGTGGTAAGTCAGACACAACCAAGAAAATTAGTGAGGACCTCCCCCTCTTTTATGGTAAAACCATACATACCATATCTTCTTATAAAAATACTAGTATGGAGACTTTATGAAAGTCAAATGAAAGCATCAAAATAGCTAAGCTCTTCGTGAGCTTCTGGATCAAAAAGTACCCTGCTATTATGAATTTAATGAAGTTAGTTCAGGATGGCTTGCGTCTGTGTTGGGTCGACCAGTACGTTATAGCAATAGTAAGGATTCTATGTCTATGAAAAATATCCGGGTATATGACGGAAAAAAAGGTAAGAAACATAAACTTGAACTACATGTTCCTACCACTCACTACGAGGGACCGGAGGAAAAGCAACCTTCGCCAATTTTCTTCATCAAATGGATTCCTGCTGGAACTGTAGTTCACTTTGCTTGTGAGCACAAAGTACCTATTTATACAGTAAATGATCAATTTCTTACTACTGCTATTCATGCTTCTAATCTTCCATATATATACTAGCTAGGTTTTATTGCTCTCGGCGATCCTAAAAAAAAAGTGAATTTAGAATAACATTATGGGAAATGGTAAACATTCTTAAAACTTTCTGGAAGAAAGAAAAAACTTCTTTTTGGATGATACCCCAAATAGCGACTGGTGCTCTATATTGACTTTTTCAAATGCATTGGGTACTAATGCCTTAGAAGAAATGTTGGCATCTATAGCACCTGAGTTCACTACCAGTAGGGAAAGGAGGTTATGGGATAAACATTGTAATGCTTTACTCCTTTATTATAGTCCATTTTTTCATCATGTCAATGATTACGCGGGATAAGTTGATTATGAATCCAATTTTGGGGATTTGACTGCTTATTTCACACTTGATTCGAACCAAACTTTTGCTTTGCATTATTAGTTAGATATTAAAGAAACTCAATTTCTTTACTCTCCAAGACGGCTCCGCTGAAGGCAACAAAACACAAGTAGGGCAACGAGGCTGTTATGTTAAGGAGGGATGAGCCCAGAAACTGTTTGATACCAAAAGGTCCTTCCTTTAGAAGCCACATAACCAAGAATAGAAAAATAAGCAACATAACCTAGAATAGAAAGAGAAGCCCCATGAACACACCATCACTCTGTCACCAGCAGCAACACAAGCTGAAAAAACTGATCTTTCTACTCACAGTTTCAAGAAAGAAGTAGACCAAGAAACTAAAAGAAAAGTTTTGGTATAAGTGAGTATTTTGGAATGTGTGTCTTCTTACAAAACCGGGAATAATTAACACTGGGATTCATCGTTTTGGTTTTTTTAGGTGTTAACAAACATACCCGTTTCAGAGGAATTAGGATAGAAAGGCAAGAGGAATTTGGCCAAGAAAGACTAGTTGAAAAGACAAGATTGATAAAGAAGCTGGAAAGTGGAAGTGAGAAAACTACACATCGCCTGAGAAGTTTCAAGACTTGTATTCTTTCTGTGATGTCAAAAAATCTATGAAATAATATCTTACAATAGCTTTTTTTTCTCACTAAAGAAAGTGAAAGCTTGATACTGGTTTCATTTTTTTGATGTTTGAACAAGAATAGAATCATTCGATACTTAACGTTGGCTCACGTTCGTTTACCTGGAGTCAAAACCTATTTCCTTCTTCCGCGGAATCTTTCTTTGGATGAAAAAAGCATCCCCAAAGCCAACAAAGTGCTTTTTACTCTTATTTGAGTAGAGGCAGAGTAATCTGTCTTATTTGAAACTACTGTTTCCTTATTTTTCATATCTTCCCTCAGCTTCTAGTTTCAGCAATTCGTCTTATGTGTCTTCAGATTTGGTTTCCTTTCCGACTTCAAGATGTCCTAAAAATGAACAAATCTAAAAGCAAAAAGACCATATTCCTTTTGACTTTGGAGTGCTCAGAACAAAATTCCCAAGAAATAATAAATATTACTAATTTGAATATGCTTAGGTGCAGTCGTGTGGTAATTGGGTCAGAGCCCAACAGTTCTGGTTTGGTATATTTGCATATTTTGGTAGAAATCCATCCTCCTCTTTTGTGGGGAACAGTGGATCACCATGTCAAATCCAAGATTGAAGAATTTATCAACCAAGTTCCTTCCCGAAGTTTCGCTAGAGCTCTCAAAAACATCGTGGACACTGACCAGGATCCCTTTTTTTACATTCTAGAAAATTCAAATCGCATGCTGTTTGAAACTAAAAAGAAAATAAGTACACCTTTATATTCCTGACACGGGTAAGCTGACCAAGGGTTCGAGTGAGAGATGAAAAGTGCTTTTAGGTTCTTATCTTTTATTCAGAAAACGTCGTTCTCCGGAAAAGCACTGGACTTGTGAAATCAAGACTTTTCTTTAGTTTAGCTTTGTAAAAGTTCCGGAAAGTTCTAATTAGAAAAAGGGATAACCTCATGTTGTTCACTCTTAATGATCCTAGAGTACTGCATAACTCTCTTTCATCCAATCCTTCTTTTGTATGTAAGAAGCAAGCAGTCGATCGGAAGAAGGGCGAGTCGAGTTGAAAAGCGGAAGCCTTAAAAAAGTAAATTAGAGCAACGAGAATTTCTATCAGCTAGTGAATTAAATTAAACCTCTCTTAGGCTTACTGGTGATTATCTAACTAAGCAGGTTGCAATCCTTCAATTCCGAGAGCTTTATCTGAGAAGTTTTCCCTAGCTCCGTGAAAGAAAGGTAACTAGAAAAAGTCACTGGGTACTACCCTCCCTATGAAGCAAGACTTCGTGCTTCTGGGCCGACTATGAGTGAAAATGCTTCTCTCTCGTGAGTTTACTACAATAGGAGTGAGTTTTTGCTCCGTCATCTAGTAAAATTCATTGGTCGGGCAATAGAGAAGAAAGAAGCCTTCTTGCCTTCCGAGTGTAGAAGCTTCATGCAGCGGCGAGTAACATCAAAAAGATAGCCCGAGAAATCTTCAGGTCATGAAAAAAAGAGAAGAAAAAGAAGAGAGAAAGATTGGAATAAAAGAGTATGTATGCGTTGATCGTTCATGGTTGTGCGTCTTTCTCAGTGAAAGAAATACGATTATGTTGGTGCTCAACGTTCATGTTTTCGCTTGTATGAGGACTCGCCCGATAGGATAGATCTTTTCTTTTCTAAGAGCTCTTTTCCTTTTTTTAAGAAAATATTCTCTGAAAAGTCACTTTTTTTCGTATCTAATACTAAAATAAAAAAAGAAGCTGCTCCCCAAAGTGAGCAAGGCAACTCGGTAAAGGAGACTCTTCTTCATAGTTTTTTTGAAACAAACTCGCTGGGGAAATGCCCTTCTGGGAGTTCTCAATACACGACTAAGGGAGGCAGTTGTTGATTAAGATTCCTAGAAATTCGTTTTGGGCCGCAGAATTAGCATGAAAAGAAAGCTTTCAACCACTTGGCTACTTGACAATCAGCTATATTACGCGAGGGGACCCTCCCTAAGAGAAGCGGTAACACGCTACCAGCCTAAACATAAACGGAAGCAATACGATCAGACCAGACCGAATCCCCAGCTGCAGAAGAGTGGAGTTTTTCCATGTTCACGCAGGAACTAACTCGCTTTCACGCATTCATCAGTAAGATAATAAGTACCTTTTTACTGACAACCAGAACTGAGCAAGGGAAGTCTTTTTTTAATATTTACTATATTAATCAAGTAGAAAAGCTTTTCGCCGCCTATGGCTAAACTCCGTAAAGAAAAGAAGCTCGCCTCCGCGCTACGCCCTTGATCGCTTTCTCCAGTCACAGTTACTCCGCTAGATAATGGCTTGAATAAGTTTATTAAATTCATGAATAAATAAAGTTACCACAGATTAAGCATGAAGGGCCAACCAAGGAAAGTAATGCATAGGAAAGACAAGGATGGATATAGGTTTAGGAAAAATAAAACTGAATCGAAATAGACGGAAATTGAAGCAATAGAAAAAAAGAATAAAGGCAGCTTGCTGTCGATGCCCAACCCTAACTAAAGATTTATGGTAAAATACATGGACACTACTCGGTGACGATTTCGAAACCAATATGTCGTCCCGTACAGGCAATGGTTGAAACCAGATACCTACACCAATGAAGCAATCATTCATTTTACGCGAAATACAACAAGAACTTGAAACCCATGACACATCACTATCTTCATTTGGACTACCTTTACCAGACAGCGATCTGTACACCGAATTAAATAATAGATTAATCCGAGAACAAATATCAACCAATACACCTGGCCCAACCAAACAAGGGAGAGCTTTAAGAGGACATATGGCCGAGGATCGAAGAAGCAACTTTCCAGATGATCGATAGAGGAAAAGATTAGAACGACTTTCTAAGTATGAGATGGGTTGGTTGATTGGTCCCTCGATCCCAACCTATTAAAACCCCCTTTCTTACTAAATGGATATCAAAGTGCGGGCGGGGGGTCAGCATACATAATCTAATATGAGTCTGTGGCATCGCTAGATGCGTTAACCAAAGAAGAAGATCGGCACCCAGGAAAGGCGAAATGCGCTCAACCCGTGTTGGAAAAGGTAGATCATACCAATTCCTTGAAACGACATATTTGAAAACCCGCAAAATCCTCCTTCACCAGGCGAACTAAACCACCACTTTTGAGAAATTATTCCCACTTTCATACTATTTATAAAAAGTAAGACATCCCATAACGATTTTGGAAAGATTTATGGCTTATACTAGTGTTTCGACCAATTCTGCTCCTGCTGCTGATACAAGAACAGCCTTTGCGCCAGGTTATCCCGGCGGGTCTGTCTAAAGAACCTCTTTACACGGGAACAGGATTTCCATTAGCGGCAGCAGCCCTGCGGGCAGGACCAATACAAGATCGACATAGGTAAGGGGCTGGGGTAATCATATTTCGAATTTCCTAAACCATAGAAGTTAGCGGCTCTCCTTCGTCCCAACAAAAGGCTTCCCTTTTGAAAAGGAAATGGTCTCGCCGTCTACTTCGTAATCAATCGGTGAAATGATGCATAATCATCATAGGTTTTCCTTACACTTGGTTTCTATCATACGAAATTCTTTAAGACCCGTTTAAACAGGAGCTTTGCCTGGAGCAGCAAATGCGCCGAGATTCACCGATCTACATACAGCTGGCCGGTAAGCCTTGTCCAATCTTTCTAGAATATAAAAAAATTCCTCCCAAGATAAGCTTGGCTAGTCGGCGAAATGGTACTTTTTTGAATTCTGGTAAAAAACACCGACAAATAAAGAAAGTTCTATATGGAGCAAAACGCCGACACAATAGGTAAACAGTAGAGCAGTAGAAAGTAGAGCAGTAGACAGTTGTGACAAGTAGCTTATCTTTTGTCAGTCATATATGACACCAACACGGAAATGCGTTATTAGTATGAAACGACTTGAATCACCAGTTGTGAACAATAATAGCGGTTCCGGTACATCAACATTGGGAACTTAAATGGCAAAGAATAGTTTGCTTTCTAAAGTAATACTTCAGACTATAGAGGAAAGTTGCTATTGAAAGAACCCATTGACCTTATGTAAGGTACCTTCTTTCTGTGAAAAATCACCACCAGAGTGGCGGAGTCCATGGTCTAGCTACAGAGACTAGAGTTCTTTCAGCTTTGCTTTCAACATTCAATAATGTCGAGACTTTCCCTCTTTCTTGCATTGATTAAGCACTTTTCCTCCCAGGGCCATTCATTGCCTTAACTTACTTGATTCAAGAAGGATGGCTAGTTTACTCTTACTTTCATACCGCCAGTATAGAGTAAGGGCTTAATATGGCTTACTTTTCTTTTTCCTTTTACTCGGATCTTTCCGGCAAATGTGGGGAATGGCCCCTTACTTAATATAGAGGTCATGAAACTTCGGGTACCTTAACAAACTCGAATTTATGGAGCAAAGCCTTCTAAGCCAAGCACTCTAGCTCCTTCTTCTTGCCGCCACGCATCAACATCATCGGAATCTGGTAAGGCGGATTCAATAGTTGCCTCAAAGCCTGCCTATTCTTTCACAAGAACCATGGCAAGAGTATTAAGATCAGCCTATCCACCGTCTTTGTCCTAACAGCTGAGCCAATAGCCAAAGATCCTTCCACCTTTCAGATTATACATCTGCAGGAGTGGATAATGCCTATACCACCTGTGCCAGCAAACAAACAAATATTTCAAATAAGAAAAAAGGAAAAAAGAAGGAATCATCTAGCTGCTATGAAAAACCAATCGATCTCTTCGCAAAGGAAAAATAAGGAATCTCATCGTGAAAGTAAATAAGTTGAATCAAGTTCTATTTAAATTAATAAGTGGAAAAAAGTCATTATTAAATAATAACCTAACCTAGTTTCAATCCAACCAATTCTAGATTGAACAATTAATATAGATGTTATGCCTCCAACCGGCAAGCTATTTTCCGGCATACTTTCCGGCATACTCTTGAGATTCAATTACTCAGAAATGATCTTTCAGTGTCTACCAATTCCACCATAGATGCAATAGAATAATCAGAGATTTTGATTCAGTCATTTCGAAACTACTTGTTTAGAGTCACAAGGAGGAAAGTGTTCAAAGAATCTAGATGGCAATTCTCCTTTCTTACTTAATAATAGGGACTTAATATGCCTTACTTAATCGAAAGAGTTTCTTGACATCACTCTAGCATGTAGCGCACTTGGCCTTGTGGTTCAGATCATGTACTTTGGTTTTCAGTTTGAGGTCAAGGAATTACTTCCAACGCTTCGTTTGATAGAACAAGTCGTTGTTATTCACCTGGTGGGGTATACTTGATTTTTCAGTCCAACTACCCCTTCTCTTTCTTCAGTGCGAGAACGGATGCCACCCAACAAGGAAATAGAGTTTAAGGCCCTATATAATTTCAATGAAATGACAAGGAATGGACTCATATTTCTCGAAATTGAAGGCAAGTCGTGCTCCCACTTAAGGAATTTACTTTCTCGAGCTTATATAAAGGGGCAGCAGGAACTCTTTCCTAGTTGTTAAAAGCTCTTCTATATACTGTTAGAAGTGAGATTTCCTCGTTAGTCCAGTTACTAGTTGAGCAGACAGGAACGAATAACTAGTCCTAGATCCCAACATAATAATACTGGGCTTGTGACCTTGCTCGTCAAGGCTAGTCGTGGCCCTTATATATAAGTATGGCTGTATCAAGCAAGTAGAATGAATAGGTGGAAAGCGCAATAGATAGAAAGCAAAATTCGTATTGGTACCAGTACCATTAGTACCCAGTTGCCTAGTCAAGAAACTTTTCTATATTCTCCTTGCACCCAGGTGTTGGTCTTACTTAATAGAATATTGGAACGAGTAGTCCGTATCCACTAGCTATATGTATCCCTTGCTAGTCTTGTTACAGCTTTGTTTCGCCCCTACCTATACGTGTATGTATCAAGTGCTATTATGGAACCAGTACTAGAGGTATAAAGAAACAGGACTAGTAGGTTTGAACGAATGGACTAGCCGCAATTTATGTACACTCCGTGCGTGCTGGTCATCCTCTAGTTAAACGAATCGAATGACTAGGTGTTCCCCTCTTCTTGACTAGTTGAGTAGGAAAGCCTAGAAGGAATAGTAGGTTCCTACCGAGCAAGAACTCGAATCAACCTACTTACGACCAAGCTAGAAAGAACATGCCTAGTAGAGCTGTTTGTCCAGTTACTAGTTGAGCTTTACTATATCTATATGCATCAAGTCCTGCATAGTTGTCCATTACTTAATATATATGTTCAATCACCTGTAGTGAATAAGCAAGTCTTGTGTGTGTGTGACTATACCCCGGCATGTTCCACCCTTGCTACCGTGGAGTGACCTTACTTTACTCTATTGGAATTCTATACGTTCTTCGAAATACTCTGTTACTTATATAGAGGGCTTATCTATTTGATCTACGTAATGTCATATATATAGTATATTAAAGATATTATATTAAAGAAGTGCATTAGCGAATATATTCGAGAAGTGTAGAGAAGTGCATTAGCTTCCGAGGTCGTGTCCTTTTCAACCTACGAAGCCATTCAATCGATTTTCAAAGAAGAAGTGTCTCAACTTTTCACAACTTTTTATGCTCATATAGTGGAAAAAAAGAGACTCTCTCTATACTTACTATAGTAGTACTTTTTGGACTTTTTTTGCATCGGGGAAATGCCGAGTATGCCAAAAATAACGCTCTTTCCTCCCACACGACGCTGATTGCTTATTTGTCAACTTCGGATTCAATGCCCAGAAAAAGGTTTAGCAAGACCCACTCCTACCGCTGTTACACCTCCTCCTAGCCAGCCGGAGGTAAATCCCTATTAATCAAAGAATTATTTAGCATCAAAAAATTCCATGATGAAGACATGGTGATACTCTTGTTTTACTTTTCAAATAGGTCTTTGTAGGTCTCCAATGGAGCATGCGCGGGTGTTATCCTTTCCGGGTCCACAACCCGCACAACAGTTCTATGCATCTGCATCCACTCCCCGCCACCCAAAAAGAGCTTCACCTTCCTCTAAGCCCTTACTTAATTCACGGCTGTAAGCCCTGATTGCATCTGCTAGAGGTTCTGCTGCGGTCTGACACAGGTAGTGCCAGCCTTGTTACCAAGGGTACGTGGCTAATTGATTCGGGTGCTTCGAGCCATATGACTGGCGATTCTTCTCTTTTTTCTTCTCTTGCCTTACTTAAGAAAACCTGGCATATTCTTATTCCTCCAGTTTAAGTCGCTGATGGGTCCTTAGTCCCAGTATGTGGGTCGGGGGTGATATCCATACCTTCGAACCTATTACTATATGATGTTTGTTATGTCCCTAACTTTCCTCTTAGCCTTCTTTCTGTTAGTGCTTTGAAAAAGTCATTGAACTGTTGTGGTTTTTTCCCTCACACTCTTTTTTTTAAGGACCTTCATACGAAGAAGAGGATTGCTACTGGGCCCTATTGGGTAGGGGGCTTGGGTGGGGGCCTGCCTATACTACCTCGATGACGTGATCCGTTCTCCCTCTGCGGCGACAGTTTCCTTCTCTCGGTGGCACCTGCGCCTGGGTCATCCTACTGCTCGCATACTCTGGTTGTTATTACCTGCCTATACTGAGTCCACTATTTAGTGTGATGCGTGTCAGCTTGGCAAACATCATTGATCTTCCTTTCCATCTCGAGTCAATAAAATCCGTGCTGCTCCCTTCGATCTCGTACATTCTGATGTGTGGGGTCCGAGTGTTTCAACGTAGATTGATGTATAATAGAGAATTGGTTCCATCGAGGTTGATAGAGGATTTACTGACAGCGCACTCGTGTCAAGCATTCCACCCCTTTCCCTGCTCGCGGCAAGGGCAAGTATTTGGATAGCTCGCTTCCCGAGAAAAAAATAGGTGTCAACTAGAAAAAGTAAATTTTGCTTATATAAAGAAGTTTGATCACAAGTTCGTCTTTTGCTTTTCGAAGTGTCTATTGATTGATCCGCTACAGACATTGTAGATTCCAGCCCTTCACTCGAATTAAGTGCTCGGAGCACCAACTTAACTGCCGGGTTATATATCTACGGAGGTAGTCGTGTAAAATGGAGGTCTGCGGATTGGTTATGCCCATCAAAATCGAGGTACTCGTGTTTCAGTGGTACTATCTCTATAGCAGTCCTAAATCATGGCATACTTCTCTAATCAGAAACAGAAGAAGAAGGCAGCCGAATGGATCGTCCGATGCCCCCCCGGGCCAGTAATTAGCCTTTCTATATGCAACCTATGGTTCATACGAATCCAATTAAACTTGAGGAAGAAAAGCTGCTTCGTTAAACTATTCCTTAATAGGGCTTTAGATCGGGTTGTTGTGCACAAGTTATATTCCCATTAACCGGCCGTCAATGAGATGGGTAGTCAAAATGTTAAAAGAAGTGCGTGCTACTGAGACCAGGTCTAGGTTGGAGAAGATAAAGGGGGAGTTCTCGCCACACTATAAAGAGAGTTCTTATCCCGGTGGCTAGACCAGGGAAGATATTTCTTTCGACTCCTCTTTCATTTATATATATTGATATATTCATATATTTCATAATATCATAGTATGCTTTATTTTGTAATACTATATTATATGCATCTTTCCGATAGACATCCTGGTTTGAACACCCTAAGACTGTCTCAATGACCAATATCAGTAGCATTTGTACCTCTCTCCACTCAGATATAAGTTTGAGTAGCAGTTGTGTTGAATAGTAGATTCATTCAGTGTGAAGTTTATTGTGGAAAGCGATCAAGACCCATTCTATTGGAATTTATCGAGAGATTTAATTTCTGTGCTGGTTTTTCATTTTGAAGCTAGCTGTAGCAGGGAGCACGTGGCCAGTTCCAGCGAGCAGCAGAGCACTGATTCAATAAAAATATGTAACACATTCTCTTTTTTAAGCTACGAAGTGATATTGTATTTTCAAAATATTGAACAGTAAATTGTGAAAAGAAAGAGATAGCTTTGTCGGTAAATTGTTCCAATAGAGTAAATTTTTACTATTCACAAGATTTTCCAGTTTTTACTAATGTCGGCTTTTTGTACCTGGGTGAATCACAACTGGCTACTAAAAGAGAGGAGGGAAAGCCCACCTCGGAAGCCATTTTACCATGAGTTCACAGCTTAGGAGAAGAAGGAAGCCATCCCGTCTTTCATTAAAGCAATGGTCCTCGACCGCGTCCTTGCTTTGAAGAGCCCCCTTAGAAAGCCCAAACTAACCTTTTCCTTAATAAATAGCCTGGATTCCTATTTCGTAGTGCGAAAGAAAAAAGATTAGGACTCCTTTCATAAGTAAAGGATTTCTTGATCCAGCCCTTTTCATCGCCTATTTTATCCTTCATAGCTTGATCCACATTTGTATGGAAATTTTGAATTCATGTCTATATATAAGGGAGAAAGCACCCCCCCAGTAATAGCCCTCTATTAGCACTTTCTTCCGCTCCAAGCCCCGTATCCGTCTTTGAACCGAGCGCATATCGAGTGGTTCTAGCCTTTATCTTAGTTACTTTTCACTAGTGGCTTTCTTCTTTTCTTCTTTCTCAAGTGCTGGATCTGGATCTCCTCTTTGACCTGGCTTCCTCCAGGCAAGGCTTGGGGCTGGCTCCTATCCTTTGAAGGACACCTGGGCCTTATGCCTTATTTATATTCCTTACTTTCATACTGGATTTCCGGCTTTCCTGAAGGCTCTCCCCCACCCGAAGAAGATGCTTGATAAGACTTTGAAGAAGCTCTTGGCTATCTTTATCACCTGGAAAACGAAGATATTCTTGCAGTAGGACCACCCACCGAGCCAAAGCTATTCAATTGATGAAGGGCGGAAGCACTTTCTTGAATCGATCCCTTTCTTTAGTAGATATAGTCAAAAGGGTAGGTTAAGCAGATAAGTATGCGGATCGGGGTTAAACCCTAAGATAGTCTGAATTCCATTCCTTCGATTAAGAGGCTCGGGCCAAGCTAAAATAATCCAATTTAAAAGTTAGTAGATAGAAGGGATCTACTCGAATATTCGTTTATGTGAAGAGAGGTGGTATCAAAGTCTAACTCTACCTACGGGCTATATGATATGAGTGACTTTCTTCAGTGAAACTAAACTCTAAATGACTTTCTTCAGCAGTGAATAAAGAAGGGATGAGTGAGTAGATAACTCTGCAGGTAAGAGCACTAGGTATTCTTATCTATGAGTTCAATTATTTGCTTAGGTAGGCAAAGAGTAGTTCTTCTTGCTTAGGGTATTTTACCTGCTTGCTCATCCATCTGTTTTAGGAACATAAATGCAAACTTGCCATTCTTTCTGCTACCAATACAACTCTCTCCTCCTTTTGGTGCTAATTTGCATTTTCTTCATTTATGTATGGACAGTGAGAACAAGAGGAGTGGGGACTGCAGCGGACTCAGAGCTGATACATACTTCAGCGGGACTGTATATATGGGCAGCAAGTACTAATTCTAAAGCATAACTTTATAGAAGAATCCTTTCCCTCTTGGTGTGAGCAGGGTGATCACCAATCCAACAAAATCTGACATGCTTTTCACTATCATTCTTCTGACTATATTGCTTTGGAGATTAGCTAGGATACTCTTTTGGGTCGAAGAATTAGGTCCCACCGGCATTTTCTTGATGATAGGGCTCTGACCTTATCTCAAAAGAAAAGGTTCCTGCTTAGCGCCCTCCATTCTGAAACCAACGCGGCCTCCATTCAGTTCTCTTTCTTCTTTGAACCAAATATTATCGTTGTTTACCCAGGCCCAATTAGTGCAATTGTCGGAAAACCTTAATTCTCTTCTTACCCAGGTACTTTTGGTCTCAATTGGCCTTGGATCCTTCAACTAAGCCTTGATTAAGTATCAATTGCTTTTGACCCCCCAATTGTGCAATTGTTGTCCACCATTCTACAATTAATTCAACCAGCCACGCAAATAAATCTGCAATTGCAACTGAGCTTCACGTAAGTTTTGAATAAACTCGAGATTAATGATTGTTAAAATAAACCTATTGATTATTCTTTGAATATATGCCAAAATGGGACGTCGCCAAGGTAAGGGGTTTTGGTCCTGTCACTGTGAAGGTTCGATTCCTTCCGTCCCAATATCTTATGGTCCTTTCACTGGGGAAGAAGTAAGGTAATTTTACATCCAAATTTATGGAGACTAAATGGGAGAATTCTAGGTGGCTTGCAACTGGCCATGGAAGCGGGAGTCGGGATACAGCTGAGATGATTGCGAGGCTGCTAACATCACAAATATAGTCTGATTTCAGATGTTATGACTGAAAGGCCCTACCAAACTGACAGCCAAGAAAAGAGATGATATTGCCTTACTCTTATCTAGACCTAATTTAGTCCATTAGCTACTAGGTATACAATAGATGTTGGCTAAACCCAACCAAGCCCAAATTCCATTATTAACCCTAAATAAATGCAAAGCCAACCAACATACCAAAAACTCTTTCCGGTACTAGTAATCTAAACTCTAATTTAGTCCCTCTTCTAATTTGTTTGCCAATTTGGGTTTTTTACTTTGCGTGTATGATCAGATAATTTGACAGAGAGCCTTATGTTTATCTCTCACTTTGTTGGAGATGTCCGTTGCATGTTGGATTCGAGGCAGATGAAGTTGGTAATACTTTATGCATTGGTACAGGAGAAAGACCTCATGTCAGTGAATGAAATTACTGCTCCTAATTCCAAATAATCTTTTTCTTGTTGTACGAAGTTTTATTTTACTAATTCAAGGTGTGGGATGTGAGCATGATTTAGACTGCAATGAAGGACTTACTTCTATGATAATGATCTAAATACTATGATTGATGCAATCAAATTGAACATTACTGTGAGGGAGTGCTTTTCTCTTTTTGCTTTTTCTCAGCAAAACACTAGTTTCTTCTTGTGAGAGTTAATTAATATATATATGCTGTTTTTTCTGGTTTTGGAAGGTTGGTCTGATGAGGGCGGAGCTTGGGAAGACTGCCAAAATAAGAGAGCAACTTGTGCCAACGAGTCAGATTCATGCTACTGTGTGTTTGTACATACAATTGTTAATATTTTCCGAGAAATTTGATTTGGAAGTATTTATAAAACTTCGGGAGATCTAATTGATCTAATGATTCATGATGACATGCCTTCATGTAAAGATAGAATCTGACTAAAGTAAAGTAAAGAAAGGAATTGCTGAGTTTCTGCTATTCTTAATCGGATTGATGATTTTACTTTAGAAGGTATTGCCGTTCATGCTTTCTCAGAACTCTTTCATGAGGCAACAGATTCTACAGTTGTTAGAGCCGCTACCTTCCTTGATCATATCTCAAGGCTTATCAAGTTTCAGGTTGAAGTTCGCTACCAACCCAGAACTGAATCTTCCGATTCTTCGAATACAGAAGGATCTGTGAGTAGTAAATCTACCGAGTCTTCGAATAGTGAAGGATCTTTTAAAGATTGTCAAAAATAAAAGACAAAAAAGACCACAAAAGAAAGAGATGAAGAAAGAGAAACAAAATACAAAAAAAAAGAATCATGTCCTTATATTGCAATTGCTTCAAATGTTGTTGAATTCCTTATTGAAAGGAGTGTTATTAAACTTATGGATGGTACCGGAAGCACCCATTGTTAAGAAAGGAGGTAAGTATATCAAGTATAAAACTAAGTTTGTAGAATGTCTCTTCGATCTACGGCTACTCCCTGTTAAAATAAACTTGCCTATGGTAAGCATTCCAATACAATGGATGATTTCTAATTATCTAAAAACGGAGGCTACTCCTCAAATGTCCGATTTGGTTGGAGGGTACTATACAACTAGTAAAAGAGCCTCAATGTTTATAAATAGGTATCGAATGCTTACAAGCCGTGAGTATTAAAACTTCAATATTCAATTTGCATCGAAGGATACTTGTGAAATGTTGTGTGGTCTAGTGACGGTTTTGCAAAATGTTAAATTTATAATTAAGAGTAAGCATCTGAGGTATGTTAAAGAGAATCAAGATTTATTAGTTCAAAAAGGACTACTGATGCATCCATTCCTGACTAACGTCAACCCATCAAATATGTATGATATTCTAAGGAAAGAGTTGCAGCTTCCAGAGAATAAAAAAGCCAAGTTCAAGTATGATACCTTAGTTGCAATATTGGATAAACGAATTAAAAGAGCTAGGTATGAACAATTTCTATTAGAACTAGCCACGGTCTACGAGGGTTTCCCCCTGTATTTTCCTGCTTTCCTTGATTTTCGGGGAAGGATCTACAGAACGGGGATCTTGCATTTCCATGAAAGAGACCTGGCAAGAAGCCTGCTACTCTTCTGTGGTGATCAAGATTTAGATTTGGATTCTACTTTCACACCAGAGGTTAAAGAGAATATGATCCGTAATCTTTGGTGGTCTGGTGCATCACATTACAAAAGTTTTGATAGAAAGCAGCAATTCTATGATTGGTTTAAGCATTTAAGTAATCCATTAGATAGGTTCAAAGAATGTGATGGTGAAGCCGAACTAATAGAATTTGTTGCAAATGCTAAGCACCCATTTCAGTTCTTAAGTCGTGTCGTCCGAAACACCCCTCAAGGATCAATTGACTCATATACCTGTTTCTATGGATGCCTCCTCCAGCGCATACCAGATTATGTCTTCCTTCCTACTGGATTGAAAATTGGCTGAGCGCACTAATTTAATAAAAAAGGATAAGAACGATCAGATTTTTGACTTATATGACTCACTCATAAAGGATATCAAGGATGAGTTGAGTGATGAGTCATGTCCTCTGGATTCTAGTGTCAAGGAGGCTTTACTTGAGAATCTCACCCGTAAACTTGTTAAAAAAATCTTTATGCCGATTGTATATGGGAAAACTCAGCATGCCGCTGCAGCGGATATCTATGAAGAACTTAGTTTCATTCTTCTGAAGAATGAGTGCTATAAGGTTGCTGCCTATCTCTTCGAAATATGGCATAGTCAAAACCCTACCATTGTTGGCTTAATGAGCCTATTCAATCAAATTGGGTGGTTCGCCAGCTACTTGGGTCGCCCTGTTAGGTATGATTCCTATTTCGTGCAAACAATACAAGATTACACGGTACATAATCCTATACATGTTGCGCTCTATGATAAAAAGAAGAAAAAGCGCCACAAAGTAACGCTTTCTGTACCTACAACCCAAAGGAATAAGACCAAATCTATGAGAGCTACATTCGCTAACTGTATCCAGAAGTTTTATTCTACTATTTCATGTTTGGTTACAGCATTCGTCAAAGTGGATCCTTACTATTATTTCCCTCTTTACACTGTTCATGACAATTTTCTAACTAACGCGGTGAACGCCTCGAAGATACCTACGTACTACGTGTACGCGTTCATTAAGCTGCTAGACCCTCTTTTCATTGTCAATAGAATGTTATATCAGAAATATTATTAGATATAGTGATAACTCGAAGATATTTAATCGCAAAGAACTCCCTTTCTTTTTTGATTCTTATGAAAAATTGAATCTTCACTTTCCGGTGTAGAGAGAGCATCACACACCTTTATAACTAGAGAAGAACTCGAGAAGGTATTTCAATCAATTGAGCCCAAAGGCTTAAAAGCTTTTCAAAAAAAGGTATGGGATGCTCATGTCGATGCTGTCATTGATGGGTATGAATATTGTGTAGCGCAGAAAGGTGGAATTACGAGTGAATCCCATTATAGGCATTGGTTTAGTTCGTTTAGGGAGTGCTTATCAGTGAGCATCAAAGTAGGGTCAATAGCTGTTCACCCTTAAAAAAATGTTGACCACTTTTCTGATAAGTGACTGAGTTTCCGATATATTTGACAAATGATAGCAGTGAGGATAGGCTACTTTTCTAATTGCATAAAAGGTGGGTTGTTGAGCATCTCAAGAGGATTTAGTAGATTGGATAGTTTGCTTGCATAGCACTTTCAAGCATGAATGGAAAGGAATTTAGTACAGTAGGTTTGCAAGGGTAAAGATATGCTTAATAGCACAGAAGGGCGCTAGCTAGGCTACTAAGTAATGCCAGTAATAGGGCTAGCACCGGTTTATGCTACTAGAACTCTAGAACTAGGGGGATGCCTTTTTTTATTTCCCTTGCTTGTGATGATTAGTTCATCAAGTCGGAAAGGTAGCTTGGCAAGGAGAGGTATTCAAGTCTAGTTGGCTAGGTAAGTAAAGTATGTATGCGTCATAGGTTTGAGAGGAATAAGCATTTGGTAGTTGGCAAGGAACTAAGTAGTTTCAAAAGCAGCAAGGTCTAGAGCTAGGTGTATCAGTCACAAGGTGTTTTATGCTAGGGATACATGGCAAAGGGATAGCCCCGGAGTAGATAGAGGTAGACCGGTGCCATACTAGATAGCAAGAGTAGTAAGGTTTCGTACAAAACAAGAGAAGTTTATGCTAGGCGAGATATGTAGGCAAGGTTTCTGTGTGATAACCAAGATATATATGCAACATATAAGAAAAGGGTTGTTTGATTTCCGAAGCAAGTAAAGGAAGCATCGAATGCGCTCTTGCTGCGCCTTCTTCTCAAATAAGCTCTTTTTCTCCGTCTGACTAGGGAGGGAGATTATTCTCTTACTTGGATTGAATTGGATGAAGGATCTGTTTTCACAAACTGAAAGTCCTTTTCTCAGACAATTAAATAAATCAACAATTCATTTTGTTGAGAAGCAAGAATAGAGCTATTCACATATAGAGACTCTTAACTTTTCTCTTTGCAGCGGACGTGCGGATTGATGAGCTTCAAGCCAATGAAAATACTTTCATTAAACAAACCAAACCGCTTTAATCGCTTCAATTGCCCCTTTCGCGGAGATGTACAAGAAGGGGAGGTGGGTTTGCTCTCGGCTTTATGCTCTCTGGAAACAATGATGCCTACCAAAATGTATATTATCCCTTTCACTTTCAAGATAATATAGAAACCCATAGACCACCGTACTTATTTTACCAACAGAAAAGTAAAGTACTATAGACTAGAATAAATAAAACCTTGAATCGGGTAAGGTTACTTATTTTATGCTGTAGTTCTAAGGAGTCCTTAACATTTTCAAAGGCATCACACCTATATATATACTTTTTTTTACTAGTACAATAAGAGTATCTGCTGTGGTGGCGAACAAGTAGATTTAATTGGGTCATGTTCCAGTCATTTCAGGTTTGGGTCAACTTCATTTCTCAGGCCATCTCAGGTTCAGGTCAACTGTTGATGTCGGGCTCACAACGTTGGTTATTACCTCGCTGTATTTTTTCTGGGTGCTAATCGAAGCGGATCCCATTACTTTTTTCATAAACTCTCACTTTTTTTCAGGCTTCGGTTTAGACGAGTTATGGATCAGGTCAAGTTCAGGTCACACCTAATTCCGGTCACTTGTGTTCGTATTAGTTCAGATTATGCTTGGATCTGGTCAGGTTGTTGATTTCTACAATTTCTTCTGATTGGATCAAGTCGGGTTGGGTTTGGTTCTGGTGGAAAAATTGGGTTTGGTCAGGTCAGAATTTGCAACTTCTACCACCGAATCCAACGCGGCCTCTGTTGCAAACCCCTGGCACCTGTTACAAAGTCACTGACTTGTGAGTCCGACCAATCATGCAAGGTGACTGTTCATGCCCAACGTTGGAAATAATCACTATGTTTTGCTGGCTGCCGACATTAGGAAGAGTCTTTTTCACTTCTTTTCTTGAAGAACCATTTCAACACCACTTTTTCTAGCTCCTTTACCTCTTGAATGACCCGAATGAATTTTCACCTACTATCTCGACTACATTCATTTCCAAATGACTCACCACATTCTACTTCCTTTATACAGCCTACTTGAATTATCTGAAAATAAGGTCCTTTTTTCATTATCAGAACAAACAGAACCTCTTTCAATTTTGCAAACCTTTTTCATATGCAGAGAGAAATAGAAACAGGAGTAATAAAAATAGATGGTTAAAGTGCTTATTTCTAAAACTATAAGTAATAATTGAAAAAATTGTTTGTACAAAAGGAGTCATAATTTCTATATAAACCTTTATTATTTTATTCCATTACATATTCGAACGGATCATCTAATATAACATAAATCAACCTTCTTGCATAAAAACCAAGAGCATTGCTAATTGAACACCGCTAATAAACCTTCATTGAAACTAATATTGAAACCATAGAAACAGTCTTAGCACACTTTTCGTTTAGAGCACAAACACTTCTTACACCATACAAGCACATTTAGATACGTTTAGAGCACACGTTGTACTGATTATCACATACAAGCACACGTTTATACTAAGAAAATCACACTATGATACTTGTAGAGCACAAACATACTAGAATACTAGTAGAGAGAAAGCACTTGCTATCATCTATTTCTGGATAGTTCATTGAAAATAAATATAGGGGACCTTTTGAAGTCTTTCTCCAAATTCTGCAGTGTTGACAACAGCACCAAAGTTATCCGGGATACTCAGTAATGCCACACATGCACTTCTGAGTTCAAGGCAATTGTGGTCAACAGCAAGCGCCAAACTCTTGTTGGCATTATCCTTGTTCAGATTCATGACCAGCAACTTTCAATATAGCGCCTTCAGCCTATCCAACTGATAGTAATCAGCTTCCACTATGAAATCTTACGCCAATTGTTCTTGCTCCTCTCTTGTCCCCAATTGGTCCCACTCTAGAAAGTTCTCACAGTCAATATAACGAAGAACAGCTCTTAAAACAGCAGGTTGTTTGCCCTCAACAACAATAACTCCTTGGTCCATGTCGATGAAGTCACCACGTTATTGTGCACGGAACACCTCACTCCTCGTGTTAAGAATGTACCTATTATTAGTTGAAAATGCAAATGTTCACTTTTTTGTTGCATGCTGGACTTGGTACCATTTCCTCCTTTTTTATAATCAATTTTGATTTCATAGTTCATATCTACATCAACAACTGTAAACATTATTTCGATTAACATGTTTTAATATTAGAAATTGTCAATGTTGTATTAATATTGTTCATTATTTAGTAACTTCCTTTTGAGCAGCAATGTTGACTCCTTGAACTTGGAAGGTGACATCTGCTCCGTCTCCACTATCCAACAAGTTGCTGAGGTTGTCTTGTAATGAACTTGGCGGCAGAATAGTCGGCACAGTTGCTTCAACTTTCAGTACCTTCTGAACGAACTTCTAAATTACATCTTATAATGAATGTATCCTCCATAAGATGTTGCTCCAAATCTTGTCTTGTTGCAAAGTTGGAGAAGCCATATTCTTCGTTGAAATTGAACTTGTGGACTCGATCATTATTATTAAATAAAGCTGTTGGCATATTTTTTTTATCCCTAATACCTAATAGAGGTAGCGCTTTTGCACTTTCCAGACTTTTGAGACACACGGATATTGATATAAAGTTCTGGGCTGCCTCGTCGCTTCCATTAGGATAGTATTTGATCGACCAATCATGTCCACCAGCAGAGAAAACACTGGACTCGATATAAGTTTCTTGTGGTGTATCATTGTCTAATGAGTATCCAGTGATTGTGAATAGATGGGTTCCTCGAATTTTGTAGATTTTTCTTTTTGAAGAAGTTGGTGTTTGAGCCTGAGACTTGTATGAGCCCGACCAGTGTAGTCCGACACCTAGCCTCTCAACAAGCAAGGGATTAACCTGTTGTACTTCTTGCCCGTTTAAGCAGGTCATGAATGTAGCGAGTTTTAGAGAGGTGAAGACCCGAGTCCAAGGAGGTGGCTTCAATCCCGAGGAATTAATAGAGAGTCCCGAGATCTCCTTTGCGGTAAATCGAGTCTCCCAGTTTATGCATTGCCCGACCGAAGCCCATTGGACCGTCGTCAAGCGCATCCTTCGTTGCTTGAAAGGATCCATTACTCATGGTCTCCTTCCTCCAATTCCATATAAGATATGCCTTGACTTTCACTCCCTACTGAACTGACTCTTCCTCTCCCTTTGAAGCTAAAGCTCCCCTTGCCCACTAGAGCATTTCCTCCTATAAGATTTTTTCTTTATTCCTACTTCCTTCAATGAGCTACTTGACTTCCCTACTTTCCTCACTGTCCTAAGAACTACTCACCTAAAAGCCCTACTAGGAGAACTTACTTTCTCTGTAACAAGCTCTATCTTCCCTATCTATACCAATGATCTAGTCCCAATCCCTGATACCGGAGTAAGACCTGAAGAGAAGACATAAAGTCATGACACCTGCTTTCCCAAATCCATGTGCTAATTCCTAGGCATTTCTTAATAGCTACTTTCCTTACCCATACGGACATGAAAAGACAAGATCTATATGTCAGCTAGCTTACTAATCCGGCAGTTTATTTCTTCATTTCCTCAATAGAAGATCCCTCGTCACAAGCAAAGACAAACGTAATTCATTTTCTAAGCAGCAAATCTATGTATTCATTTTCGTACATATGATAGTAGATCCCTGGTAACCATAAATGCCTATCCGAAGTTACCTGTTTTACCCCACCGAAGTTAGCTGCTTTACCTAGTTAGTTCTTTTTTGCCTATACTTGCCCTATTCCTAAGCTCTATAAGAAGCCCTAGTAGAGGTAGCTTCCCCATCTTTCCTTTGCCTACTGCTACTCTTTTCCTACATTAACAACGAATAGAGATTATACAGAAGAGACGAGAGAATCTAGGTGAGTTAGACCAGAAGAGAAGACATATTCTACTTGCCCCACTACTGCTACTAAGTAAGAAAGTCCCATCCGTTCAAGAAATCGCTTACCTGATTGCGCCATAAAGACTAGAGTGCTAAAGAAAAAATAAAGAGAAGGGAAGATGGCTTTTCTCGCATATTAGTAGAATTGAAAAGTCAATATCTTTTTCTGTCAATATCTCTATGTGTTCTTAAATAGATTAGGAAGAAAGCTGTGCCTCTACCCTTTATGCTATGTATGCGAGTCAAGCGTAATACTTGAATATAGTATCGAGGAGACCAACTAATGAGAAGATGAGGCTTCATAGTCAGGTGAGATAATATCGGATGGATAATGCAACAAATAGAGAGTATGGTTCGATATTAGCTGAATCTTCTTTCGTAGGGTAAGAGAGGGGTGAAGCTAGGGTAGGGCATATTCCAGTTAACGTGCCACTTTCTCGGTCCTCTATTTTGATACCCTTAAAGTATGGAGAGAAAAATGCTGATTCTAATGAGCTTACTAACTATAAGCCTTGTCGATGGAAATGGAGTGAGCTTACTCGCCAGAGATAGGGAATCCAGAAAAAGCCATGTTAGGCCAGAACTCCACTCGTTCTTTGTACGCCTTTCAAGCCAAGCGAATTGGTTTATTTTGAATGCGGCTCTAGTCATAAAGCCCAGTCCTAGTCTTCAAGTCCGGTCATCAAGTCAGTATCAGTCCCGAGCTATGGTATAGCACGTTCCCCTATCACAATACCTCAGATGAAAGCCCTCATCTCGTTTCACTTTATATAGATCCTTCCTCTAACGCTAGTATAAAGACATAGTGGATGGGTATTTTACCTAAAGCGCCAGAAAGAAGGAGATCCAATCATTAAAGCAAAGGAAGAAATACGGGAAAGATGAGTTGCTTTTCTTATCCATACCCAAACGCAACTCAGAATGCCTATGATTAGTATAGTTAACCGCCGGTGCTACTTCCTTAGTGAAGTATCCCATTCCGACTTCTGTAGGGTTTGTTTACCGATCACAGTTTCCGCATTGCACCTCAATAGGACGGCTTTCTTTCTTCCCTTAGAGTCCTTCTAGCGGGTCTTAGTGCCTTCCTCTCTTCCACAAGAGGGAAGATCTTACCAAACTGAAAATACAGACTTTTCTTTAAGAATTGGATATAAAAAATTGATTAGCATAGAATTCTCTTATGATAGGTTGTTCAAGAATAAGGGCCTGATGACTTTCCTGTTGATGCAAGTAACTGAACTGCCAATTAAGATACGAATGATAGTCCGCAACAGACCATTCTCAGGGCACAACAGGCGATTTGATCCTAGCTGATGCAGATGAAAGGGCTTACGACGAGTAGGCTCTTTTATGGAATATACTAGTATATTTATTCCATGTTTGGCATTTCCGCTCCTGGTGTGCTAAAAATAATGCCGACACCCAGCGAGTAACGTAGGCATGTTACGAGCGAGTAACGTAGGCATGTGTAGTGTAGAGCCAAAAAGAGCCAGGGAGCAACAAGAGAATGAAAGTTCCTGACTCGGCACTACATACATTATTAAGGGGAGTTCGACGTACCAGCAGAAATCATAACAGGCTGACTCTTTATTAGCGAAGAGCACCACCCAATCAAAGAACATAAACTAGGCTAGGCGCCGGGTTGGTTAGCAAAGAACTTACTTGGCTACGGAGGCTATTCAATGCGTCTAGGATGAAGTTTACGATTCCTCAATAGAGATCCATTCTCCTACGACCGGGCAATTCTCCCGCGCCAATGTTGGACTTACTCCCTTCATCTCTTCAGGTTGACCTTCTTTGCTCTCCAATAGAATTTTCTTGTTTTAGTTCACCAGTCTTGGTTTTCTAGCTATTGCTTCAAAGAAAAGAGGAAGCCCGGGCTCCTCGTAACAACCTTCCTCGTCTCTCCCTCATCCTTTACCTACTGCTTTTTCTGCTCTCTCTTTCATCTCTTTTAATTATCGTAAATAGTTAGTTTAGTAGCGATTTTTTGAGTTTGTGTTTTCGCTGTCGCTACTTCGTTTTCCCGCTACTTAAAGGCCAAATTCAATTAATGTTTAGTAAGTCAACCCTAGGCTGATGAAAAGAAATGTGCTTTACTGAGTGAGAGAATAAAACCAGAAAGATATGGCTACTAAAAAGTGAGATCCTGGTTCTCGCTGAGAAAATGAATAAGATGATAAACGGTATTATTTTTTTTTTTCCGTGAAGTACTCAGCAAAGGTGTTAACGAAAAAGGCTCTTTTCGATTCTTTGGCTAGGCTCTTCCAATGTAGTCGAATTGTTATAGCTGCTGAGCCTACCCCAGAGAGGAGCATTCTTTTTCATGCGCTTCTCGAGCTCTACCCAGAGGGGATACTATGGACGAGTGTAGATGCGCGAATGAAAACGGTTTTTACTTCAGATTTGACGCTTGTTCCGTTGCGTAGTTTCGGTGCTGGCCTTAAGCATATTTTAGCAACTGACCAAAACCCTTTCTTCTTTTACTTTTAGCGGGATAGGGCAACCCGACTGTTTGAGCTCATGAAGATTCGAAAAGAATAGAAGCACCTTGACATACCAGACACAGCAGATGTAACGAAAGGTTTCGACGAGACTCATTCTTTATTTTAAGATCTTAACATTGATTCCACAGATGATAAGCAACAGTGGGCAGAACCCCAAAACGAGGTCAAACTAAAGGAAAAGGCTGACGAGAAAAAGAAAAAGTGACTTTGAGACAACTGCTATTTATCTTCCTTCACGCGATGAGTGTCCTTCGCTGTCAAGAGCAATTTATAGGCGGCTCCTCATTCCGGGTTCAGATTGAATGAAATAGAAAACATCCGCCGTCCGAGACAACCCATGGAAATGCCAAAAAGGTGACTAAGATTATTTTTATGAGATCGAATAGTGATTATATCATCTCGCGTTACATATCCCGAAACATTATGCAACTGCTTAAATAACAAATCTTCCATCTCCAAATTACCTATTTCATACAAAAGTGCCGTTCCTTATGGAATTTAGTAAAAAATTCAAACTCATGAAGAAGACAGGAATACCGGCAGAAGTATTTCATTTTTCTATTTTTTCCCGTGGAGCAAATAGCATCGCTCCGCGCATATCCGTTGATATTTCATTAGGAAAGGCCTCTCTTTCCGCAACGTAACGTGACGTGAAGTTGGACACCCGAGAAAGAAGAAGGAGCTTCATATTATTGTGGGTATAGATTGGATTTTTCTTTTGTTTATTATTTTTTCGTCAGTCATGATCTTTCAAAAAGCGACCAAATCGTCGGCCGTCATAAACTTCTCTCCACGACGAGTTTTAGGCGTTATGTTCAGAGCGCCAATTCCTGCAACGCTATTTAGATATCCAGGGCGCAACCTGTGGCAGGCAGTAGTTAGAGATTTCGAAAAAGAGGATTTCATCTTATCCCAGCGTCACTTTCTGATCTGAACTTGCCCTCCTACACGTAGTTTCAAAGCAGTGGCCTAGCTTTCCTTCAACAACACTCCCACGCAAAATGACACGGAAACACTATAAAGACTGGGAATGTAGAAGAATATGAGCTGATAGCAAAGCTTCAACCAAAAATGCCTGGGTGGAAGCTCTGGCTCCCCATGAAAAAAGCTCTTTCCTTTGTAAGGAAGACTTACATTTTGCTGCGCACTATGTGATTGGAAAGGCTTTGGGAAGTATGCATCATACTTTCTTTTCTCATGGAACCCTTCAATCTTTTATAGAACTTGTCTCAGACTTGGTTATCTTTCTCTTCTTACCTGGATAGGAGCATACGAAGCTCAAAAATATAGGTAGGGTAGCGTAAAGATAAATAGTGGCGTATTGAGTACCAACCACCCAAATTTAAGTATACCTTCAAGAAGTAGGGCATCAAATAAGCAAACACTCATACTTTGCTAGAAAAGCAGGAATATCGCTTTCTATCTAAAGAAAATATCCCCCCAAACTACGTACATCTTGGTTTTAGTGAAAATGGATTTCGTACTTGTCATCTTGATTGATGATTCATGTGCCAGACTAGGACCAGACTAGGATCTTCGAAAAACGGGTAATTTTGAAAGTCTGGCAGTGAGTGGAAGTAACCTCTCCAAAATCAAAAGATTCTCATCATATAGTTTATTTTCAACTTGCTTTCATAGAAGCGGCGAGTTAAGAAGTAAAGGAGTATTTTCGTATAAAGCTGAATGAAATTCTATAAGAAAAATAAAAGCATGGAATCGGGACTCTTGCATTGTAGGAAAGGAAAGGGCATAAAGGGCGCTAAGCAGTAAAGAAAAAGTAAAAATGCTGTTTGAAAGGTTGATAGCTCTGATTCTGGAATTGTGGGAAAGAGATAAAAAAAAAAAAATACCCGAAAAATAAGTTTGATTTCTCTATTCAATATGATCTCGAAACTTACGTACGCTTTTCACTTTCGCCCGATGTACGTACAGATCAGACATTCCTGTTCCAAAGAAGCCGGGCAAGTTTGAAGCTATCACGCAGCCAGCTCATAAGGACAGACTTGTTTTGGATGCAATGGCCCGCTTGCTCCGCGATGAATTTTAGCCTGTCTTTTTTCGTGCATCGCATGGGTCGGGCGCTCGGACTTTCTTCAGCGAGCGATGTTTCGGCCTCAAATGTATTGGCTTGTCAAGTGCGATATAGTCAGGTGCTTCGATAACATAGATCACACGCTTCTCCTAGCACTGTTGCTAGATCGGTTTGGCAAGGAAAACTTTGACTTCGTGGAACTGGTTGATTGAAACCTTCCTGGTCACGGCCTGGATCGGGAGGGAGTGAATCATGCATGCACCGATAAAGGCATACCGGAGCCCAATCTCGCCGGTTCTAATGAATTTATTCCCACCTGTTAGACAAACACTTGGGGTACTCTCATATTGGCAGCGCCGGGCACAGAAAAGGAATCGAAAAAGCAATCAAACTCTACTACATCAGGTACGCAGAATCAGGTACGCAGACGAGATACTCCTCGGTTTTCGCGAACCTATGATGAAGTGTGGAAGCAAGAAAAAACAAGCTACTCGGCTAACTAAGATCGGAGTGGAATTAAGACTTCCCTCTCGGCTCGGAGTTTCACTGTGAACTTTTTTTTACTTTACTTTTTTTTATCTCACATTTAGCATTCTTCAAGACATTTGAGAAGCATCAAGGATTCCTTGTTCATCCACTTCTCCTCCTGCCGAAGACTGAAGAGTCAACCTTGCATGCATTCATTTTTTAAAGATTAAAAAGGTTAGTAATAGGCTATAGGCTCGACTGCAAGGAGAGAAGGAAACAGCTTTACTTTCACTACTATCAGGAAAGAAATAAGATTTATAGCTTTTTTATGGGGCGAGGCTAACGGTTCCGATAGAAAGCGATGCCTACTAGACTGGCTCGAATAAGCCTTTAAATAGTCTCAGAGCTTCTTATCGTTCTGCTTCTAGCTATTTGGATAGACCACACCTCTTCAAAAAAGTCCGCTATTATAATAAATATCATGACATAAATCCCGGGAACGGGCATCCTTTATCAGATGTCTAAGCAAAAAAAAAGATGTATATATATGCAAGAAATACACGATACGGGGAGCCAGACTCTACTTTTCGGGAGAAGGGCAAAAGACTTTTATCTTCAGGCGGTCCCAGTCGGTAGAAGGACTATGGGGATGAGATTAGGCACGCTGAAAACCTAAGTCCCCTTTTCCTTTCTTATGATAAAAGAGATTTTTTAGTCCCAATTGTAAGTGGAGAAGGATCTTTCATCTATGCTTTCAACTGATCTTTCAGATTTGAATCGTTTAGCGAGTGTCCATTTCCTGTCTTCTTGTGAGGAGAAGCTTTCATATCCGTTTCCCTCGTTTCTAGATCTTTATTTTAGCCACCATGCAAGATAACCTTATTCAATCAGCACACTGGCATCCATGATGTCATTAACTCAGGATGGGGGGTAACTGAGGTACCGAAGCGATTGCAGTAGTGATGACCTGATGCGACAGTCAAATCTTTTCTCCAAGATGTCTCTCACCATTCATTCCAAGTCCTCAGTCCTGAGGGTAAGTTCAATGCAGATGTAGACCTAAGTCCGAATTACCTTCATTTTGACAGTTGGCAGCGCTTTTTCCGAGGTCTGGTCCACTTATTCCGCTCCACCCGGAAGCTCCAGTTGACGCTTTGTCGAGGGGCTGGATCAACAGCGGGTCAGAGTAGAAGGAGAAGATGAAGCTTTCACTCTAGTAGCTTAGACCATAGCTTAGCCCCAGACTCCTTATGTCAGGCACTCAAAAGCCTGTGCTTTGCTTAACTCTTTAGTTACTACTCGACCTTGCTCTTTCTTCCATGCTCTCAGTAACTCAACACAGGCAGTCTTATACCTATAGCACTCCACTTCCACTAATACATACACCGCTTAAAGCAAAAATCCGGTAATAACTTGCTTCCACCCCTGACTCTCATTTGAAATAAGGCACTCATCCTTTTACGCACTATATTCTATTTGAATTCTCTCAAGAGATCAGTGACCGACAGCGAAGGGATTAGGCTATAGGAAGGTAGTGTCGCCTTGATTCAAAGAGCTTACTAGTACCTATTTACTTCCACACCTTTATATATTATGTCTTTATTCTATCTGCATCTCGGCTATTCTTTTATTTTATAAAGAGTAGTGTAGGAGATTGTTCCGTAAAAAGAAGTCTAGGAATTAAGGAAACACTTACTTGTGAGTGAATATCTTTTCAAAAGAAAGGCCCAGCGCTGGGTCTAAGAAATGGAGATAAGCTCGAAATAAGCGCCAATGGGCAAGTGATCACTGGGATGGAAGTGGTTAGGGGAGCCTCCTTCCACATAAGGGGAGTAGGGTCCCAGCACGTGAAGTAAACTCACTGCTTTCAAGCGGTTGCTCTTGCACGAAAGAAAGATGTAGTTGAGTGGTTAGCTACACGAGCAGCCCCCTTAGAAGAAAGATATGCAGAGCTTGCTTGTGGCTTAAAAAGGCATCCGTCCTTCCTTCTCTATTGGATCCCTTTACTTAGCTTTTGACTTAGCCCTTGCCTTATCTAGAATGGGCCTTCCTCTCGAGCAAAAAAAAAAGAGGTGCTTATGCGAGCTTTAAATAATCCTGCCTCCGCTTATAAAACTTCCTATCCTTGGAGATAGATGGATAGTTCCTACTCATTAGCTCTAGACCTGGCTAGGGCAGGTGGGAAAGACGCTTCCTGGCTCGTCTTTCTGCTCTTTTTGGCTCGTAACATTAGTAGTTACTCGCTCGTAACATGCCGTAGTTACTCGCTGGGCAAGAGTAGTAGTTACAGTGACCGATTAGGAAACAACGGGGAAAGAGTAGCGATTGGCATTGCCAGCGTATTACTAAACATAGTAGTAGGGGAGTTCCAAACAAGCATAAGGATAGCGGAAAGTAGGTCTCAGCTACCTGGCATAGCGCTTGGAAGCTAAGGAAAAAAAGGTAATGGGGTGGCTAGGTATGGGCATTCGGGATAGGGCAAACTAACCTCGATTCTGTCTGTTGTGAATGTATTCTCTTCTTTTCTTACTCCGGTATAAGCCTTCTCTTCTTCTACCATAGCTACCTCAACGAAACTATACGAAACTGTTCTCATCTCTCTTCTCTTCTATGATTTCCTATCGAATAATATGTATTACTTCTGAAAAATCTATTAATTCTTTACTCTACTCCCTCACTCGAAACTAAAAGAAACTAATCGCACCGCGTGCCTGCTTTCAGACGCTCAGCTCGTGCTTTTTTTGAGGAAACCTTACGCTGTGTAAGCTTAAAGAATAGGTGGTCATGTGATGAGATTGGCAGTCCAATATTCATGCTTTGAAAACAAGACGTGAGTCTATACTTTTTCTAAGGAAGTTCATATTTGGACAAAAGCATCTAATGAAAGCAACCTAAGAAATGGTACAGTTCAAGCATTGATAATAATAAATATACTAGTGCTCGCTTTTATTTGATAGGAATTTCTCTGCACTTCGCCCTGCCTGGATTATGCCCTAACTTCACTCCGCCTTCTTCTTCGGTGCGGTCTTCTTCCTTTACTTCTTCTTCTTCTGCCTGGCAAGCAAGCTTCCCTATTCATAGAAGATATTTTCTTTATTCCTATTGCCTGAAGTGAGCTACAAGACGGATACGGATACTTGCTTTTGCTTGCAACAGCTTCTTCTCTGACTACGGCTTGCCCGACCCTACTGAGCTTCATTAAGCTGTTGGAAAAAAGGAATTCACAGTAAAAGACGGACCGAAGCGAGTAAACTACCTCCTAGGATTGAGATAGATACGAGACTGGCCCTGAACTCCAGCGAACCACTAAAGGACCCGAATTGGACTGAACCCCCGCCGTAACACTCCTACAACGGATAGAGCCTTGACTTCTTTTCTTCGGGGGATGCCTTAAACTAAAAATCCCGTACTAGCTTTTCTAAGTAGAGCTGCGCTCTCCCTATAACGCCGCAAATCCCAATAGAACGAAGAACTTACCTAGATTCTCACTCGTATATGCAGATGAGGAAGTTAATAAAGAAACTGCCGGATTAGGTCAAATAGGTGATTATGACTATGGCAAGCAGCTATACTATCTATCATGTGTATTTGGTTGTCAACCAATGGGAGGAAAGAGTAGTTCTTTATTGTTATGGGTAAACATCTTGGACTTGAAGCAGCTTAGGTAAAGTAGTGCTTGGAGCTAGGGGAAGTCAGAGTAGGACTACTAGATAAGCAAAGTAGATATGTGTTTCTGCTTGTGTTTTTATCTAATATAGATGTCAAAGTTATCACAGTGATTCTCCCTCGGTAACATTATTTAAAATTGATGGAAAGTTTGTTTCATATATATGGAAAAGTACTACTTTTTTTTTCATTTCCAATTAGTTTTCCTTAGGCAAATAGCATTTATTACAAAAAACACGGTCTCTCGTCAAAAATAGTAATTGACAGAAAGTCTTCCTAAGGCAAAAGGCAAGTATGGCGGGTAGACTACGCAAAAAGAAAGGAAATTCAGGCAATTTCAGTAATAAGTAGAACCAAAGTAGGAAAGAGGAAATTGAGTCAAGTATGGCATTGGCTGGACTAGATCTTTGCTTGGCATAGGCATTACTTCTTCCTGGCTCTTTTTGGCTCTACACATTAGTAGTGTAGAGCTCGTGCCGTAGTGTAGAGCTCATGCCGTAGTTACTCGCTCGTGCCTACGTTACTCGCTGGGTGCAGGAATAGTTTGAAAGTCCCCTGATGGATTTGATACTCAGCACGCAATACATCTATCCTTCACTGCTTAAAACAACATGGTGGAATATGAGGCCTTGATCCATGGACTCAAACAGGCTCATGAATTTGGAGTCAAGAACATCTAAATAAGAGGGGATTCTCATTCACAATCAATTGTGAATAAGGGTCAATGGGTTTAATAAAGCAAAGGATCCGGTGATGGCAAAATACCTAGGTAAGGTGAAATTCCTGTTACGAGATTTCAATTTTAAGATGGAAAAGATTTCATGGAAGGATAATGCTTTAGCTGATTATATTGCTAAATGTGCTAGTGGTTTTATACAAGGTATACCACAAGATGTATTTTTGGTAAAAAAAAAATACCAGAAATATAGGATACAAATGTCCTTGATGTCATGGACATAGATAATAAACCCAGTTGGGTGGATCCTTTAAGAAATTGGTTAAAAGGTGATGTTCACCTCGTCCCAGTTGAGGACAGATAAAAAATTGAAGTGAAAGCCAAGAGGTTGATTTTGGAAGATGCAACACTTATGTTCCCCTATGGTAAAAAGTAATGGAACTTATTTTCCCCTAATGAAGTCTCCGATAACCTAGAAAAAGTATGCTCACCCCTGGTGAAAAGTCCTACCTGCCATTTTCCCACCTTCCGACAATAAAAAAAAAGTAGGAAACAGCGTGTTTTTGTCCACAACTAAAAAACAGAAAAAGAGAAGTTATGTTGAAAACGTTGTGGGAGGAAATGAGCTAGAAAGAGTAATTCCAAAGAACAGAAACATCTTAGGATCACTACAGAGTCAATTAGGATCAGTACAGGTATGTACCAGTTGACTAAAAATCATAGTATTGATCATAAAAGTATTGGTCTACTGGTCTGGATCTTAGTAGTTAGTAAGGGATCTCGAGTGCCGATACCAGTCAGGTCCTTCACTGGTACAAATAAACTGTACTGCTATGAAATAAAAATGTACCTGCGGCTAACAATCCGCAGTGATAAGAATATTAGGCGGCTTTGTTGTCGAGGAAGGGAAGAGCGAGAGCGATACGCTGCTTCCAATCTCCTTCTTCTTTGCTCGCGAAAGCGAACTTCCTTCCACTCGTTTACCTAAAAAGGATGATTGGTCCAGGATCGGGCACCCTCTTCAACTCGCTGCAGCTCGTTAAAAGCCCTTCTTCTTCAGCTCGATACAAATATGGGCAAAAAGAGGTCGTGTCATACCATTTATTCCGCCAAGAAGCATTCGTCTAAGGCCCGCCTCAGGGAGACCCTATTCTTTTTATCCCAAAGCGGGCGAATTCCCGCATATTCTATATCCGGGGTCCCTTCGCCCACTACTGATTTGCCAAGGTTCGCCGGTTCACTTGGTGTTTTACCAGAGGAAGATATTAGAACCACTCTCGTGTTTCGTATGCGAAAGATGGTTGATCGGTCCCTCACCCCAAGACAAGAAATCCCTACATCTATTAAAGGCAAAGTCTCATTGACCGACTCGCGTCAAGTACCTTCCTTGGATTGAACGAATGGGATTTCTCTATCTATAATGATTTGCTTTCCGCAGCATACTTTTCTGTGCACTCAGGGTCCCACTATATTTGTAGACTAATATGAATTGACTCGATGAAGGCGAGAGTGTTCAAGTTGCAGCTTCGAGATCCAATAGAGTAGATGCACCGGGCCGTCACATTTCCAGAATGGGACTTGTTCATCTTTTTCTTTTTGCACGGGCAACTGAACCACCAATTCTCTTTGTTTTCTTGAAACCGATTCGCCTGTCGACACCGAATCGGGAGTGAAAGCAGGAAAGTGGGAAAGCGAGCGGAATACTTGTAGCGAGCTGGGGTTGAGGTATGACGAGTCCACCGGTTCTTTTCATATTAGTGGTTTGACCCGCATCCTGTGTTGAAGCAGAGTACTACGAATGAACGCAAAGAGCGAGGAGTGGGTTCGGGACACGATCCTGGCGATTCGGCAGTTGCTTTTTCAAAGTATAGTTTCCGTGGTCCTCTTTCTGGGAGTTTTTGCTGCCCACCCGTACTACTTTATTTCACTTTTCTCGCTCGGGTTGGGTTCATCCAAGAATTTCGTATATCAAGATGGTGGATCTCTGATTAACCGAGTTCGTGTTGAGAACGAACCCATTCTATTTATTATTTATTACTTGTGAACTAATTCTCGTTATTCTTATTATTATTGTCATTCTCCGATTGAGGCAGCAGGTGGAGCGAGGAATGGTCACAAGACTATGCCGAAGCGGAGTTTGTGTTGGCCTGCTACCGATAACTTCTTTTGATTTGTTGTTCCCCGCGCCTGATCAGCACCCAGATGCATTAGATAGAAACCATCATTCCCCACTCCTCATTCAAAGCTTGTGAACTTTGATTATGCTTACTTATTATGGCGGATGAAACTAACCAGCGAGACCAGGCCGGGTTTATCTCATAAATTGCGTATAATGCCCAAAAGTAGTAAAGCCTAAGGGGCACTTAGCGACTTAATTAAGGTAAGGTCACTACTTGCATTCTTCCTAATAAGAGCGAACTCGCTCAAAAGGCAATCCTTGAGGCAAGCATGCAACCCTCTCGAGCTATCCACTTTACTTGACTTTATCCGTTCTTGCTGGGAAGAATAGATCACACGAGGCCGTGTCGTTCAACTAAGCAAGGTCAGAGCAAGCAAGTCGATAACTAGGGCCGGGGGATCACATGACTCTACTAGTCGATTTGATGCTGATGCTCCCGAATCAAATTCATTCTGAGTTGACCGAGTACTTTGACTCTACAACATAAAAAAAAGGGTCAACCTTCAGCTATATACTTTACGCGAGGAATTGAATTAGCCAGTGATCCAAGAAAAAAACCCCGGGAACATACTTATCTGCTGAACCTAGATCTGCATACTTATACTTATCGGCTGACCCTGGATCTGCATACTTATCTGCTGAACCGCTTGATTAAGCTTTGCTTTGTTAGCAGTAGTTGCTTACGGAAGAAGCTAGGCGTGCGGAGTTATTACTTTATAAATCTACTGAGAGAGAAGAAAAAGAAGAGTTTCGAAGACTAAGAGAGGGAGGCTCAAAAGAAATAGCTTCACCGGTCAGGTTTATTTGGCCTTGTCTTCCGCCGTCCCTCATTACTTATGCCTATTTTGCGAAAGGTGCTATCCGCAAGGCGATAGCCGTAGCCAGATTTAGGGTTTGTCTAAACTAATTTGATAAGAAACCGCTGGTTGCACCGCTCCGAAGGGTGATTCACTTGACCCCAAGAGGAAGAGGCGATCAAGCGCGATTCCCATTAGATAGACAACTTTGATCATACAATTAATTCGAACTATAATTTCCACCCACCCAAAGGCTGCGCGAAAGCCGTATTAGCGCATCCGTCTTTCTTGCTGAATCAACATTCTTTTTAGATGTAGATGAACGGGAGACACGACAAGCGGGTCAAGGGAAGAAAGGGAGTGGAAAGGATCGAAGAAGGCAAGGAATGGGAAAAGGTCACTTCCAAAGAGTAGAAAGAAAGGCTTTAGTGGATGGATAGGTTGATGACCTCGTAGAGCTAGAGTAGTCGTGACGGTCGTCATTGGTTCTACGCTTTGTTAGTTGCTGTGCCCCACTTGACAACATCTAGGCCGAGCTTGGTGGGGGGATGATATTCTCATACTGGCTACCAAGGGCGTAAATCTATTTTTGTATGATGTGACAGATAATAAAAAGGTTTCGCAAAACAATACGGAGGTTTCTATGCCAATAATTGAAGGAATAAAACGTCAATCGGGCCTCCTTCTTCCAGCTCCTGAGGTCAGGTCACTAGGGCTTTGATTGCTTATAAGAAATAGGGCTTGCTTGTGACTCGGGAAAGGAGGTAACTCTTCTACTGAAAAAGGAGTTGTTTATGAGTGGTGGGTAAGCTACCTTACTTGAATTCTTTGAATAAATATTCCTAGGCATGAGTTTATGGAGTTTGAATTAGAGCGCCGGAAGAAGGAAAATGACGTTAGTTAGTGAAGAATAATAGATTTGCTTATCAGCAGAACGAAACTATAGTAAAGATAATATTTTTAATGAAGCAACGTATTGACAGTTGGAAAGGAGGTCACTCTGCGTATAAGAGATTTGAGTTCCTGGAAAATAGGGAGTAGTTTGTAGTTTAAGAATAGGTCAGAGTTTTACTCGGTAAAGAAAGATTAGTTGATTTCAAATAGATATGTATTCGTTTTGTCTTCTCTGTTCGATGATGCCTGCCGAGGGACTTCCCCATAAGCTACTCTACTAGAATCTTTCTTAGTTTATTGAGGATAAGGTCATTGCTTGTTGCAAAATCTAATGGAGCTAGGGTAACTGTCTGTCTACGCCGATATGTGTGTTGTTTAAGCTTGGGATTAGTCAAGTATGTGATAGGCTTCGGCTTATACTACTTTCTTCGGTAAGTTTTCGTCCGACTGAGCGTTGTAGTTGGGGCTAGGAGACATAGGACGGCTTGGGACATTTCTCTTTTCATGTCAACGAGTTCGATAATGCAGGTAAAGGGGCTTACTCCTCTGTTCTCTTATCTTGTCACTAAGGAAAGTCTAAGGAAAATAGTTCATTACTAAAAGAAAGGCGCTATTCCCGATAGTTATTATGGCTTATTTTAAGGAAGAGAGCTACCTCGGATAGATAAGTGTATATGGGCAAGCAGGTCAGCAATATTTAGTATTAGGTAGGGGCAAAATATAAGATTGTCAGCTAAGATTTGCTCCATTGGTGTTTATGTTTGTTAGCAATAACTTGGACGTACATCTGAGTATGAGAAGATATTAATTAAAAGTATATTTTCTGCTTACGTACGGTTTAGGAATTACTTCATCCGTAGGTACAGAAGCACCATTACTTCAGCTGATCTCCGGATCAGATTAATTAAATACAACTATTTATAGAATAAGGCGAGGCAAAAGTACACCCCTACTTTCCGGAAGCTAACTACGGGCTGCGAAGTAATGCAATGGTTTCGAAGACCCGGGCTATTCTTTCGCACCGTCATCAGAAATTACTAACCTAACTGAGACAACTGCCCTAGTTTTTTCCTTTTTTCAGTCGGGCGCTTATTTATGCCTTTCTCGATGCGTCGTCTCAGGAGCGGGTGCATACATTTTTTGTTTACATGTCCGCTATGAATAGAACAGGATACTTATGTGTCCGTGGGCTTTCAGGCAGGTGAAAAAGGGAAGATTTTTTATGTCACTGAGTTTCTCCAGAGTATGTGTCGTCCCGGCACAAACATACGTGGTCTACTAATTTATGCCATCACAATAATACTAAATCAAACTTTTTAACAAAGTTTATGTTCAGGTCAGGGCTCTTTTTGCTCTTGAAGGCTCTTCTTTCTGCTCTACACGTTAGTAGTGTAGAGCTCATGCCTACGTTACTCGCTCTAAAGTAGTTACTCGCTGGGTAGTTAGGTGTTATCTATGATCTTTATACTGAAGAGAAATTGCTGGCGCTCGAGTTACACCCCGGGATAAAGTTGCTTTCTTGCTGAAATTTGTGTTGGTTCATGTTTAGGGTTTTCGACTTATGAGAAAGAGTTTGCGACTCTGCGACGGAGGCCGGCGCTTTGACAATGTCTGGTGAAGTCCAGTGCATACAGGAACAAGTCAGAGTCATAATGGTATTGGTATCTGGTACACAAGGGTAGTTGGTGTTTTGTATAAAGCATAGGGAAAGAGTTCCAAAGATGCCCACATTTCATTTCCTTGAGGTAGCTCTACGCCGGCTTACGAGCATAGTTTCAAAGGGAAGGCAGGTTATCCGATCCTGGCTAAGGTTGGAATTTCAATACTACCGACTGGCGCACTTCGTTCCTTATTAAAATACTAGACTTAACGTTCGGCGAGAGAATCCATCAATTCATTCAGAAAGAAGTAGTGCGGCTCTGAATTAACTCGGTTTAGTTTAGGAAATGAACATCAACAAAGGTGGTGAGGAAAGTCATTCAGCACCGATGGAGCTCTGTGTGAGTCACTTTACTAGGGCCTTGCCTTACTGTCTTGACCGAATTGCCTTTTTAAGGAGAACGTTTTTCCAATGAATTCCTTCCTTTGTTAACTGAGAGGCCTTTTTCTCTACTTGAGAGGCATTTGTTTAGGGAATCCCAGCAGGCAGATATTCATTCTTTATTAGGTCCGCCCGGTACAAGGCTAAAAAAGGCGAGCAATTCTTCTATTTTTTTATTTACGAAAAATCAATATTATGACGATACCAGAAAGAAAAGGATCCCTTTCAAGATATAGAGTGGTGGGCATATATACAATAGGAAGGCAACACAGTCTATATAGGTAGGATGTACCTATATTTATTCTGGAGTAGCGAGAGAAAATTTTATTATTAAGGCCTCTAGGAAGAATCTTTTCTACCTACTACCTCAGACACCCTTTGCTTTACTTACTTTAGATCGAAGCCAGCACTCGCTATCTCCTCAATCCTATTTGCTTCCGTCCTTAGAATAAGTAAATCAGTGGGAGAGAACGGGAAAGACTTCTTGGTTTTTTGAGTAAATGCTTTACTTCTCTGCCTACCTACGAGGAATAGAAGTTCCAAGAGTTGGTTTTGGGCGGCACAGCATCCTATCTTCTGATTCCGAGGCGGAGGGAAAGCTAGCAATAAAGAAGGTACTTTTTTAAGGCTTTTGAGTGGGCATTTCTTCCTGCTGTTTTGTTCGTATAGGCTCGCTCCTTACGCTTCGCTTTCTGGCTCGTTTCATTTCCATTACACTCGCTGGGAAAAGATCAACACTTTCTTGTAGCCTTTAGCCTTGCCTTCACAGATAAAATGGGAGAAAGCCGTAGCTATTTCTTCTTTATTTTACTTCTATGAAAATAGAAGAATGGACTGGCATTCGTTACCTGTATAGAGAGGATTCTGAGAACATAGCTCTCTCTGCGGCTTTCAGCACTGGGAGCAGATTGGTTTTTTGCACACGCATCCTTTTTCATAAACCATTCTCTTCTTTCGCTCCCTATGACCATAACCTACTTACTCCCCATTCCACTAATTTGAGTTGTCAGACTTGTTTCGAGATAGCATTGAGTTAAGGCACAACGCTCATGCACCCCTCACGCATCCATCCATGATGAAGTCTGAACTGCAGTGCAGAGGGTCGCATAGTGGTTATCCAGGCCCCAACGACAACACGTTGGTGAACAACGATTTTGGTAAGCGGTAACATCTTCTGTGGTTTAGAGAGAGGACCCCGTCAACGCGGCCGGTCAAAGTCGCCTTTGTAGCAGAAGCAAACCTGATATTATATACTTATTCTATTTCTAGATGGATCAGCCTCTCGTACAAGAAGACTTTTTTTCGTTTGTGCATATGTAAAATGGAGCTCATTACTTTTCTACATGGGAGAATCCTAAATAGATCTTCTTCTTGGTAGGTAGGTATCGGCGAATTATCATATTAAAGGAAATTCCGACGTGCTGGAAAAATATCCTACCGGTTCTTCTTCCTTTTGTTTCCGAGTTCTGACAGTATAAAAGTTCTTCGTTTCTTTCGTTGGGTCCTTTTTAAGCGTCAAGCTTTGACAGTCTCTGATTCAGGAGCATGGGAAACTTTTCATCCAAGCCCTACTTCCGAGAACTTCTACCCAGCGAGCGAAGGAGCGAGCCAGAAGGCCAGCTTTGCTTATTAACTTCACTTTCCTTTGCCATAACTTTATTTCCAATTTCTTTTTCCGTTGTCTTTAGTACGCTTTTGACTCCAAAATAAATTCATTTTACTAGCCTTGCTTTAATTAAGGAAAGAGTAAGGGCTGGTTGTCTGTCGCTTCTTTCCAAGTGTGCTGAACTGGCAAAGAGAATGAAAGTAGGCAGCTAAAAAAGCTCGGTAAGCCAATAAAAGGTAGGTGGGCTTAGAGCATCAGTCTATGGCTAGGAGCATCACTCTAGAGCTAAGGAACATATATAAGTACTGATAGCTTTACGTATTTTGTTGGGACGGAAGAAAGATTGGAATTTCAGGGGGGAGGGGAAAGCTGAGCTATAGGTTTCACCGAGAGCACTTCCTTCTAGGAAGGCATCTAATGCTCCTCTTGGTTGACCACCATGTTCTGCTGCTCCTGCCTTTCTTTACCCTTCCGCTTTTCCTTCAACCAAGTGATGCACGAGCCCTATAAAAACAGCCAGAATGAGGAATCTTCGAAAGTTATGCATTGGAAAAGAAAGGGAGCACATACCGTGAGAACAAGCCTTCTCATCTGTAGCTGTAGGGGGAGCTTTCCATTATTCTTCCGCGGGAGGAATCCAAGAGAAACAACAGGAACAGAACATTCTTTCAATGGGAAATCATAATAGGGTCTAATAGTAAGTAAAAAAGCACTTTCAAATGACTAATGCAACTTATTCTACTAAATGCTAGAAGAAGCAAACCAACATGCTAGAGACAGAGCTAACAACTACTATTCGAGAAAAGGAAGAAATAAAGAAATGTAACAATCTATCTACGAAATGATTTCAAAACATGAATACCGCCGCCACAGGTATAACTAACACCAGGCATAAAGACCCAATCTTGAGTGAAAAAGATACCACGACTACGATCTTTTTCAATATAATCATCACGTAATAAATCAACAAAACCTAAATCTCACGCTCCCTTTCCATTCCAGTTTACCTACTACTGTAGCAGAGTGAATATGATCTCCACCAGACATACGTAATGCTTTAGCTAGTACACGGAAATGCATACCATGGTTTTGATTTATATCAATAACTGCATGCATTGTGCGCTTACAAGGAGTTTAATGTATGTGAGATCCCAGAGATTTATGTACTCCCAGAGGCGTGATTTCCGATCGTCTCATTTGTATGCTGTGACGACGCCGACGCTGCTATTTCGCAATGTAGAAGCTTACAACAATTTGTTTTATGCTGCATACAGTCTTTTCTTGGATTTGGTTGATGCTGCTTTCAATGGTCCAGCTGCTGCTGGCCATGTGTTGAAGGGCATGGAGGGCTTCTTACCCTCGCCTACTTGCTTCTCTTGCTTCTATTCCATATGCCTATACTTTGACTTGACGCAGATGCTTATTACGTACGTGCTTCTGAAAGCAAAGAACTACTCTACTATCGACCGCATGCGCTCCTATCAAAATCTACTAGGGAAAGTCTTCATTCGTCGGGGAAGCGATATAGAATGGAAGCAAGAATAGAAGGGGAGACTGAAACAAACTACTGCGACTCTTCAGTGAGAGTACTCCCTATCGATGTTGGGCACTCTAGATGGCTCGCAAAGGGATGGGAACTAGCACTTTATTCACAAAGTCCTACTTAAATGCCAATTGGATAAATCCCAGTAGAAAATACTCCTTTTCCATAGGCTACTACTGTACTGAAAAAGGATCAAAAGTAGAAGGCCGCCCGCCAAGGATCGAGCTGGTTGAAATAATTTTCATATCGCAGCTAGTACGACGAAGTCAGGTCACACTAGGGTAGATAGTGCCCAAAGGTTCCCATGTGGCGAGCGAGAGCTTGTTCATACTGCCTTTGCTTCTGAGTACCACCTTAGGCTCTGCTTACTGAATTGTCTATTTGCTGGTTCTCTTTTCATTTCAACACTCATGAAATGAAGGTAGGTCTTGCTACTACATTAAAAAAAATAAAATACTAATGCCAGCAACGCGCCCTTCTTCTTCTCTGAAGACCCGTCAGCACTGATCGCCACTGATCGATGTTGACACCTGAAGGTGGATTCTGCAGTGCAGCGGAAACGGAACCAATTTCTTCAAAAGCTTTCTTCACTTCAGCTCGCTGGTTACGCCAGCCTTTGTTCAACTTGTCGAGCACCCACGCACGTACCCTGGTAGAGGAACTTGGCCTAAAACAACATATGAAATTTAAGTGTTTGGCAAATATTAATAATACAAACCAAACCCCCCACACAATTCATTACCCGGAATAGAATATATAGGAAAAGAAATCGTATGATGGTTGAACTCACTACCACCTACTAGGCTGGGAATGATAAAACCATTCTCCAAAAGAAAGATTAACATCTTGATACTCCTTACTTGAAAGGATAAGCAAAGGCCGCCAAGGTTTATGTAATTTCTGGCAAGGACTATGGTTCTGGATTTGAGTACAATCACAACCCTTACTTTTTGCATGTTTTACTCTTGTACTGTTCCATTGCGTAGTGCGGCAAAATCAGAGCTATTGACCTCTTGTGTTTAAACATGAAGATTTGGTGAAACAACTCCAGATAAGACTAACAATAAACCAGTAAACTCAAAACCCTTCCTTATCCGTATGCATGGACAAATTTCTACTTGTTTGTTTTGAAAATAGTTTGTATTTTTATAAACCAAATTTATCTTCTTTCTTCAGAAACCGGGCGGGGGACTATGGCTAAAAAGACCTCATGGAATCCGGTGGATTTCACGGCCCAAAAGCACACAACAGAAATTGGCAGCCATGGAGAGACTCCAGTAGGCTTAATGCCATAAATCCACAACTCAGAATGGACGATAATTCCACAACTGAGGAAGAAAAGTCTGCCGTCCGTCCTTCGAGTCCAGTATTCATTGATCCGCCCACACTAGTGTATAGTATAAGCAATTCGCTTAGGATAATAGCAAGTTACTATAAGAGAATAGCACGGGCAGAGCAGCTTGAAGAGGGGCATCCATCTCTATTGATCGAGCTGAAGGTGAAGGCTGGATGGAGTGGAGAAAGCTCTTTATTATTGTTTTCGAGTAGTTTTTTTCTGAAGGAAGGTATTCCATTTTGCAGAGGAATTGACTAGCTCTTGTCTTCGCGGTAAAGAAGCTCAGGCATTATTTCTTAGCACATCAAGTACAACTCATGACGAAGTCTGACCGGAATTAATAATTAAAAAAGGGGGGGTTTTACTCCAAGACCCTCCGCTTTGAACGAGACAAAGAGTCAAGACGTTAAGCAATTAGTGTTGGAATCCGTTACTAACTAAAAATGCAATTCTTACGTCCGAATCAGGATCTGGGTTTTGAGTAGGTTTAGGGGAGGACTAAGAGACTTCAAAAGGAAGGGGATGACCATAAACGATAGCTCGGAGATAGGGTAGGAGGTTCAACGTCCCGTAATCCGAGCGGAGAAAGAAAGGAATGAATGGGAAGCAAGTAAGAAGCGTCAAATTCTAGAAACTATATCTCGCATAATTCTAACATTCCAACATACATAGAGCTAGTAACCCAAAGGAAAACGAATTTAGTTGCCATCTCCTTTGTCCCTAGCTACTATCTAGATACTTAAAAAAAATGTTGACTTTATCTTCACAACGCGAAATCACCAATAACGCATCTGAGGCATCAATTTCAAGCGCAGTCCCAGATGTTGAACATGAAGCTCATACATACCATTGATTGCACCTATTATCCTCAGTCCCGGCAGAGTTTTGACAAAAAAAAAATAAGGATGGGTCATACCAAGATGCATTTTAATTTTTGGGGGGATATGGATTCCGCTCTTTGCCATACATCCGCGGGAACTAACTTGACATAGCTCAGGAGCTTTCATGGTATCACTCCTGATTTGGCCTGAATTTAACCTAGAAAGACCTTTTATTTTGATGTTAGTCTTACCGCCCTGAAGCCTATTTGGTTGGCAGCTGTTTCATCTTGATCTTTAACAGAAGGAAGGGATGCATCCACACTCTACAAAATACTATCCCCCCCACGCTCAATCGGGCTAGCCTCCCACCCGGTGAAGAGTAATCTGGAGTCCACTTAGATTGGGAGTGAAAGCTTCAGCTAGTTGGAGTAATAACAATAAAACAACTTTATAACTAACACCGATACAGCCCATTCCTTTATCCTGAATGCCTAGAGCAAAGTGCTCCCAATTCTAATACGTCAGTTTCCCCCCTTTTCCTCGTTTCTTCATTCCAAAATCACATAGGCAATACAAACTATAACAGACCTGTTCCAATCATAAATAAGGATATAACTTTTTTTATGCCTTACCCTTACTCCTTATATAGCGGGTTTTTAGCCTTATTCCAAAAAGAGCTCATCCCTGAGCATACCCATTTGCACTATCGTGGAACGGCAACACCTATCAGGATGTTGAATCTTACGTAGAAGAAATGAGTTAATTACATATTAAAGCTTTTCGTTCGTCCATTATTGTTGTGATTCTATCAGGATCATGTGATACTTCAGCTTGTCTAATATCCCAAATTGCGCCCGCCCGCGCATTCACGCATAATCGACTTAATATACTCATTAAGGGTTAAGGGGGGGTCCCTTTTTCAATAACACCTCGGCGTTCGCAGAGAGCAGGAAAAGGATGTTCAGGAGGAACAGCAGTGCTATCCTTAGGCTGTTCTGAAGCCCCAGCATCGCTATCCTCAGGAATTTCCTCTAGCCAAGCAGCACGAGCAAGCGTAACAGTGGATCCTATAAAGCATATAACAGAAGCTACATAAGGAGCAGCAGCTGCTAGCTTGAATAGCTTTAAAAAATGCCTTCTTTGAAGTATCTTCAATAGCTTGAATAGCTTTAAAAAATGACTTTGATGAAGTATCTTCAATTCATTCAATATATGATGTAACATAATAAGACTAAGAGCAAATAAAGATAACACACATAATAGAAACAAATAACACAGGATGGTATCCCGCGTTATGAGCAACTTGCATGAAAGATTTTCCTAGAAATCGAGTTATAATAGATTCAAGAAGCATCATGATTAATATATTTTATAAAAGTGAATCATCTCCGGGAGGATAACTGAAAAGCCTTAAAACGCACTCCGTGCTTAACAGGTCGGTGTCAGCCAGTGACTTTTGATTAGGGACGGACGTCACTGGTCTGTGTGAATGGGGCCTCCATACTAATATAGTAGGACATCCATTGGAGGAGTTTAACAAAGCATCCGCTAAAGGAGAGGGAGGCCCCCCGAAACCACATTTCCATTCTTATTTTTATTAACCTAATTCCGTTATTGCACTTTCCTTATCATACAGCTGTCCTTCCTTATCTTATTTCCTTCTATCTGTCTGTCATTATTTCTTGCCTTATCTTACCTTTTCCTTGATTATCAGTTATATCGCTTAAATGGCTATCATCCCCTGATTCGTAGCTTTATCTGCAGTAATGTTGGCATTGGTGGGGATGTCGCATATGATGTTAGTGGTGTAAGCCTAGCTGCTCTTGTAGGCTTTAATGGTCTGCTTTTTAGTAGGCCAATCGGCCCATTATTGTTTGCGATCCTGTGTTATAGCAGTAAAATTTATAAGTTAAGAGCTTTAGTAAGAATAGCCCATGTGGCGATCAATCTATGTATGACTGTTGATGCTGGCGGGCCTGTGGAGAACAAATTGAGAAAATAATAGGCATGATAAGCTTTTTTTCTTGGAACATAGCAAAGTCCGTGCTTGATAGGTAAAGTCCCCATAAGTTCATGAGTGCAGTTTCCTTGTGCTTTTTGGGTGGATCATTTCTTTCTTCTTTGCACCTGAACAACCTGGGAAATCTTAGTTCGTGAAGGTCGAGAAAGGAGGACAGTATGGACTTGATGGAGCAATCGGTGAGGTGCAGAACTCGAAGACTCCCTTAATATGGGACGATATCATCTATTAAAGCGTCCTTTCTGCTATTGTTTGCCTAATTTTTTCTGGAAGCTCTAGAAACAATGAAGATGTGGTCTCCGGTAGTTCTGGCAATACTTCATGCCCATTATCGCGTGAACAATGGGATATTTACATCCAGCTAACCTTTGCTGTCGGTGGGGTTCTCTTGGTGTTCCTGGTCTTGGCGTAACACCAATGAAACTGGTACTGTCGACATGATTTTGGCAGTCTATAGCTCCTATGATGGCGAGCTGCGGCTTGCTTTGTTCGCCCGTAACGGCCTTGTTAAAGCGTTCCAACGACATGTTTAGTCCTCAGTCTCTACTTCTTGCACTCCAGTTTACCGTAGCAACTACAGCAAGCTGCCTAGCTCACTGGCTCGTATGACTAGCTCGTTGACTCTCACTCATCAGCCTAGCTCTAACAAGCCAAAACTCCGTTCCTAGTTTCGCTACCCTCTGGTGAGATAGCTTTATTAAGGGCTGCTTTACTTTGAAAGCCTATCTACTAAAAATAATGGCATACCCCCACCCAGTCTTCGGTGCTATTGAATCAGAAGCAAAGAAGAGGAAGAAGCAAAATTGACTAAAAAACCACACTCTGAGTTGAGTGAGAATGAAGAAATATAAATTCTATATTATATTCTTTATTCTAAATGCCAATAAAACCATCTAAAAAGCAGAGTAATTAAGGTACGGAACAGAAGTAAGTTATTTCCGTTCCGAAGCAGCAGTGAATGTGGAAGAAGTCGATCCCCTGAAGGTATTTGAATGTGACCGAACTTATCCACTTTCAAGAGTTTCATTTGAAGTGGGTTCATAAAAAGATAGAGTTTCATCATAAGGAGCGCCTTGCCCGATATATCTTCTTGTTGAACCGAACTTTACTATCGAGGACTACGACTAAACTGAGTTAATGAGGGTGTGGATTTGAGTAACTTATTTTGTATATAAAGATAGATCCAAAAAAGGACAGGCAGTACAAGTCGAACTTAAAAAGCACAAACAAGGACGTTGGTTTAAACAAGCACCAGGTACCGCGGGTCTATCAGCATCGTTCAATTTCTGGCTCTCTAAAGCAAGCGGATGTACTTCCTGTTTTCTCCTCCTATCAAAAAAGAAGACGGACGACGCATCCGTATGCACTTCGTACGGTAGGAATCTTGCTATTTGACTCTTAACTGTGGTACTAAAAGCGGAATTGCTTTGACGAGTAACTAGTAAATCGCTCCATCAAAGTGTATGGCTTGTTGCGATATTTAGCTTAAGTCTTGTTAAGTTTTACCATTCCCCACACTCGCCACCGCTTAGCTTTGAACTAAAACAAATGACTTACAACGGAAGGAAAGACTTATTTAAATAATAGGGAACTCACAGCCAGTAACTCCTACTTAGACATCCAAAGTGAAAGCATACACCACCATATACTTTGCATATTTCAATAAGGAACCCGCTTGCCCACATCAAATTGTGTTCTCAATTAAGCTTCTAGCTCTTGTACTTGGGTCACTTTCTCATCCGCTTATCTCGGCTTTAGATCGACTTTCTTTATCTCCCGCCATTAGAAAGCAAGAACTTGTACCGGCGGAGAAATAAGCATGCACAGCTAACTAGAAAGAGCTTGGGATAATAGGCATATGCAAAGTCAAGTACAAGTATGCATTCACGGCAGAGATAGCTAGGGCAGGGGAAAGTCAAGGGAATAAGTCAAGTAGTTTTGATTAGGTCATAAAGTACCGGAATAGTAAGGTGGTGAGAGAGTGTTATTATTCGCAAATCTCTATTTCAAAAAGTATGTTTTCGGTAGGTTCCAATCTAAAGTAACTCTCTTGGACCGAGTTCATATGAGATTGGCGTTGGTTCAACGAAAGGCATAACTGAAATAAGTAGACATAAACCAGGTAATTTATTAATATATGAGAAATTTTCTAAAAAGAGGAGATAAAAAGAATCATATAAACTATATATTCCAATATGTAAAAAGCGCCATAAAATAGTCAGCCGGATTTCATTCGAAATGGAAAGTTACTGTTACACCAACTCTCACTTTCTTTTCTCTTGCGTGTGTCGCTCCCGATAGACAGATTTATGGCACCAAAGAATATCGATAACTAAAGTTACTTAATTAGGTCTTGGTCTGTAATATTTATAAATACCCAAAGAAGAACTGAAAGCCATCAACAAAGTAAACGGTTATCATTCTGTGGCCCGGAGCAAAACTACTAGAGATGCGTAATAGGCAAAAGAAATAAGAGATGGCACGGGATATGTTGACAAGGTTTAGCTTCTAATAGGCCCCTTTCTTTGAACGAGTCACAAGGGATGCTACGTTGTAAAGTCAAGGAGACTGGGCTAGGTAAGTAGTAAAGGGAGAAGTACCAGTAACGTTTTCTAGGTAGTCACGGATAGTTGCTTTAGAGCTAGCACAGTAAAGTAGTTGTCTCATAGCCAAGTCAAGGTCAAAAAGTACACAATCAACATGTTTTCACCCCTCCTACTTGTTAACTTTCGGAGAACAGAGTAGTCCGGAGTGGTTACTTATTCCTACAGAGCGGAGTTACTACTTTTTATTATCTCCGACTTTTATTTCTCGCTTGCCTAGTCGTATAATGCATATTTGGCAAAAGAAGATAGGTGTGAAATAAGTCTAGCCGGCCAGACCGAAAGCTGAATAACTGAACAAGTATGAATTGAGTACTTGATATTTTATTTTCTAATAGTGCCTGCGCGAGTTAAGTTACGGAATGAAAGCAATGTTAAAGTAGCAAAAGCAAGCAAAGACCTAGTCTGCTTTGAATTAAGCATTTCAGTATGGAATTAAACTAACTTGAAATCTCTAAACTAGTGAAAAAAGAGCTAGCCGACTATTTAATTAAAGTAAAGAGCAAAGCCAGGAAATAAAGTAAGCGAGGGATTCCGTTAGGTTCATGTCTCTTTCTCCAAATGAGTTGTGAAATGTCTGTGGTACAGAATTATGCTCCATGCTGTTCATACCGGCTTCCCCTACTTATGCTTTCCGTTGGATATACTTTTTTTTATTGCTGATCCAAAAGGAGAACAAGATCTGTGTGTATATAAAAGTACTACTACAGGTGCGACATATATATATACGCGTCATTCGCGAACAAGTCAAACGTTCATGGAAAACCGTTGACTTGGTAGGTATTCTCAGAGCGCATATCTTGAACAAGCCACTTTGGGCCAACATTTTGCCAATCCAGTTAGCTCCCAAATGCAAGTGTGCAATGCGTAACGGGGACAACGTGGCAGTAGCTCCCAAGCAGTCTTTCTTTTTAGTTAGAGTCTTTCTCAATAGCAGCTTTCAAAGCATCTGCTACTTCCACCGCCCTAACATGAAAGTACTGAGACAGGGGTGGCACCGAGTACGCAATAGCCGTCCTTGTGTATGCGTCATGGCAGGTAGAGCGAAGGGAGTCTTAAAACCTAATCCTCCTTCCTTTCTCTGTGAGTAAACTACTGGCTGCTATTCCTCAAGCAGCAAGCGGGCCATAGCATCTAGTACGAGTCGATGGGGCTGCGTTATAGCCCTTAACTTACCTGGGACTTGAGGCTTTGGTATGAATACACGGATCATGGGCACAAACCAGTAGCTATGATCCATGATCTTACATTGGAATATAATGAACTATATAATAGTTGTCAAAAGGAGGATACTTTTTAGGATAATCATTCCTAAGAATACTAACATAAAGAACCTGCTGGTGCATGAGTGTGGTATTTAAATCATTTTCATACGGGTGCATTTGAACACAACGTGGGTTATATTTGATTTTTTTCCGATCCGCCTTTTAGAATATAATTCACTTACAGGGGATATGCCTTGTTTGCAATTCGCTCCTACATTTCTTTAAATTTTACTTTACCAGAAGGAATGCAGCACTGCAAGGTTCTATTATGCCAGTTAGAATGCTTTTTTATCAACCTTTTGATGGTTCAATCGTAAACGATAATGTTTTTGATACGAAATTCTATTTCTTCAGTTCAAGTTGAATACGACCCCACGTATCCAGACACTTCAAATGTGGAAATGATATATTATGATTTCTTGGATGCTTTCTACTATGTTGAAAGTGATCAAAGAAGAGTTTATTTCCCACTATTCATATCACATCTTATGTTTTGATGCAAGCTGACTAAATCAATAAGATGGTATGGGTATTCTTATTTGATTAGACCTTTTGGTATTCTTCTTTATTCCGGAGCACTTAAATCCAGATCTCTATCTTATAGCTTATCCTTCCTATTCTGTATGTTTTACGGGCATGTCAAGTCAATGGTCTGTCTGCCCTACAACGTTACTTTGGTGTGAGAGCATGACTACCTTGATATAGTTACCCCCTCAACTTCTCACGGAAGTGTAAATAATTGTTTATATAAGAGCCTTCTCTATTCTCTTTCGAGCCAGAGGTTATGGTAGATAGAGATTCCTCGTAAGAGTCGATGAGAGATTTGACATGAGATTGCCAAAGCTCAAACTGAGATTTGTTTCATTTAGCTGGTGTTATGCTTTAAAAGACTTATCTTAAAGTATCAATAGGGGGTTGACTTGACCGTGACACCTTTTTTCTTTTGGATTCCAGTAAAGTAACCGGATCCTCTCAATCATTATAACTGAAAAAGAACAAGCCAACATTATCAATTCTATTTATGAGTTCATGATACTCATTACTAAGTTATTCAAAATAATTATGTAAAGCAGAGGAGCAATATCCAGAAATGCCTTAGAATAGAAGTTGCTCATCCGGGTGATAAAGTTGTCGTGGACCGACAGGTATGTTTCTGCCCATACAATTGAATATGACATGACAAGCTAATGCAGCATCTTTTTTATGATATGAATGAGGCAAAGGGCGCTAAGCTGCTGTTTAGTGAGATTTGATCTCCGTCGAGTTTATTCAAAGTTCCACTATAGTTGTGAAACCTTGATGATATTTCGTCTGGGTGGAATGGATTTCATTGGCAATTCCTCGCTTTTGAAGCAGTCGAATCCCGAACTGCACTTTCCACAAAGAGTTTAGTACCGTACCGAACAGAAAGTTGGGCTTGAGATGCAGGCACGAATATAGATGTAGCCAATGTGTCCGGAGGGACCCGTGTGGCAGCTTCGCTATGTGAGTTTATCCGGTTTAAGCAATTGAGCCTGTCTTAAGCTTTTGACCTAAGTAAGCATTTATTCCGGGAAGCCATTCAAGTTTAGAACATAAGCAAAGAACTGATTTGAGGACCAACTGCTTTATGAAATACACGCCGACAGAAAGAAGCTACTTATTGTTTTACTAAAAAAAAGTCAGAAGCAAGAAGTCTTTCTAATATATGTATGATAGCTGCTTCGAAAGTGGAATGAAAGGGCTAAATACACTGAGACTATCAGATCTTCATAAGTAAATAAAATAGGAGAGGTCTTCTTTCAACATTATAAGACCGAGCGGATTCCTTTGTTGATACCTATATTAAAGGGCCGGCTCAGCACTTTATCTTTCATGCCTGGTAGCTGCTCATAGTCGTTATGGTCTTGACCAAGCAGCTATCTATTTTCATAGAAATGCTGCGGTATGCGACTGAGATAATTTACTGGGTAGGTTATGCTTTCGGGAGAGTGGAGGGCATATTCTTAGTAGAGACCCGGGGATATGCTTGGCCCCCAGCTGGCTGCTACAAGAAAGTGGGGGACTTACTGTGTCTAGCTTCTTGGCCCTCTGTATCCATTTCTCTCTCAACTGGGAAATTCCTTAGAAACCTTCTCCCTCTTTCTTATGCTTCGTTTTCCGATTGAGAATATACCTCGCCGGTTGAGACGAAAGCTTTATACTCCTCTGAAAACGCTTGTGCACCTTAGACTGAAACCCCACCCAGGAGTTTAAACTCCCGCATCTCTTTTATTTTTTCTATATTTTCAAATAAAGTGATAAGCATAGGCTTTCCCACCAACATAGCTCCCCCATAAATAAGACTTCTTTCATCCCTGCCTACTTTCTATACTCAACACGAAGCCATCCTCTCACATACACTTTTTATCCAATTGTTCCGATATCAAAGTTCAGTCATTCATCTATTTACTCATCTTGGAAAGAACTCGTCATAAAAGGCAGGCAGTTACGAGACACAGAGCAAGCACGTCACTAGCGTATCACTACTACTGCTTCTTATCTCTTACCATCCAATTTCACTTCAATAGAAGAATATCTTTTCAACCAAAAAAGTACCTTCCTGCTTTATCAAGCATTGTTGCATGGCTACAAGCCATCAACCAACATATGTGATTGCATCAGGCTGCACAAGACGCTGAGTCATTTCAACAAAAAGTTGGAGGGCTGCGGCCGTATAGTATAAAAATGCCGAGTATTTTACAGAATCACCATCGTCGCCCCTGTCTGACTTTGTCAATTCAGCCATGGCTGCTTAACCATGAGTAGCTCCTCAAAGTAGTTCAAACTAGGCTGCCGCCTCTCCTCTGGCGTGGCACAGCATTCTCCTTTATACCCTAGTAAAGGTGTCTTGAGCCCAGTTCCAGGCCAGGTGAAACTATTCTAAACTGCTTATGCAATAGGTGCTACTTGAAGAATAAGATCCTGGGACTTGATATGAATCTGATCGATCTGGATCCACATCTGCACTTGAACATGGCCACCTGATCTTTTTATGCTGAAGCCGCTGTGGGTCAAAGAAAAACCACTCTGAAACTGACGGGGTCTGTATCTCCAACGAAAGGTTCTGCTCCTGTATTTACCACTGCTACCCCAGCTATTTGTGCTTGGACTCGGGAAAGTATATCGCCCGGGTGGTATATTGTAACTCCCATTTGCTATTACAGCCCAGCAGAGCGCCTCCGATGGATTGCCCGGTACACGTCGCACCTTATGAAAGTCCGCTTGGGGAGCATAGGCATGATAGCGGAACCAAATGTTGGGGAAGGCCAGTTCGAGATTTCTAGCCAGTTCCAGCTAACCCGTCGATCCAGTTGGTTTCAGAAGCAAGGGTAGCATCCCAGCCTCCTTCCAGCAGCACATTCTTGGATTAGCTAGTCCAGTGTGCAGTCGGTGCAGCAAGCATTTCACCAGCAGAACTAGTTTCTCCCTTCCAAAACTCTTAAGATATGAGATATAGGGTCAAATATTGCTAGGAGCGGGATGAAAGGGCTATTGATGACGATCGAGACCGACCGAGGGGCTGGTAGGCATATCAAGCAATTAATGGATAGGGGGGTGCGGGCACCGAACAGAAGACTAGGCGGGGGATGGTGTAGAATTCTCACTACACCTGTTGACGTCTTTGTCTTGATTTTCAAGACAGTGCAGCCTCATCCGCGCGCCCCGTCGTGCTTGGTACTACTAAAAGGTACCATTAGGTCAAATTGACTACCGATATACTACTAAACGTCAAGCCAGCTCTCTAAGAAATAGATATAAGGGAGTTCGGTCTTGGTGGGAGATTTCTGCGTATGGCATCTTGTTTAATTTTTAGAATTCCCGACAAGAGTTCTTCTCGTTGGGTCTTCCTTTGCTTTGAGCGTGTGCGGTATGCATTGGATAACCCCATCAATCAATGCGAGAGCTACTGAGAGATCTCACACGTGGTTTGGGCTGTGGGTCCCATGCTACCAACCGCGCAACAATAGATGGAGGACGATCGGGCGATATGCCTCTGGGTAAGGGTTTTGATATCCTCGGACGAATCTTGTCTTTCGTCTTTCGTTCAACGTGGTTTCTTGGTTTGAAAAGTGAGCCTGAACGGGAAGTCCGATGAGTTTGCGCGACGGGTGACCCTGCCTCGAGAGCTGGGGAACGTGGTTGGTGCCCCGTCCTGGTCCGATTGTTCAGCAGAGCGATCAAAGGCGCGCGCGTCCGTCCGTGGAAAAGGTTGAAAGTCTATTAAAAGATTAATACATTTCTCTTCTGTCGAATTCTAGATACCACAAAGAAGAATGCCCGGCCATAGTATAGGTGCTCTTGCTCCCCTCAGTAGCTCCGATTGAGTCCGTTCGACTTTCAGCTTGGCTAGGGGAAAAGAAGTCATTAAAGCGAGCTACCGTGTCCTTATCCGAACCACTACGTACTCCGGAAGCCTTCCCTACTAAAGAAAGATGGAATTGGTTTCCTTTCAGTCTCAATTTACTACTTAGGAAGAGCCCTTCTCAAAGACAGGCGAGCCGTGTTTCATTCTGTGATTGAACTCGGGTTTGGAATCAACGAAGAAATCTGGCTAGGTTGTCGGAGTCAGCGGTGGTTACTGGTGTTTGGAGCTGGTGAGATAGTTTCGGCACATGCTTTGATAGCAGCAAAGTAGAGGTATGTGCTGACACAGACCAAAGTTAGGCTTGGGAGTAGAGCTGTGACTCAGCAAAAGACGCCGATATGTAGGGCAGAATAGGGCGGATAGCACACATAGAACAGTGAGTAGCAGTCAGACTAGGCTAGGCATGGATTAGTAACTAGGGATAGGAAAGATAGCACCACGGATGAGTATACTAAATAGGATTTGGCATAGGCTTCTTTCTTCTACTCGAAAGCCCTATTAGGCAGTAGAGTAGTGGCAAGCACAACATAAAGGAGCTTCCTGTGCTTCGTAAGGCACCTCATTCTCAATGCCACAAGCTAGCTCTTATCTTACTTGTGGTTAGTGAGGAGGCGCGACATAACCTTATAGAGGGCACTGGTTTTTCTTCCTTGGGCAGTCGATCAGTGAGTGATAGAACACAGGCAATGCACAGTAGTGAGGTTGACTAGACAGGAGAGGCTATGGTAGTGAGGTGATGGAGCATTTCTCATTAGGTTTGATTTAAGCCTTCCCCTGAAAAAAGAAGGGCTGGGGTCGGAGTGAGGAGAGCGGCAAAGGTACATATAAGTAAATGAGTAAGAAAAGAAATAAATAATAGAACGGCTGGCACTATCACATGCAGTGTGAGATGCCCTTTTAAGGAATGATGATTGGTCAACAACTGATTGACTATCCACATATAATGTTGATTCTTCTGAACAAGGGGAAGTATAGTAAATGGTTTTCAGTAAAAGAAAGGACAATGCATTTTCTTTGCCAATACGAAACTAAAGGCCCAGAATATGATACGTGGCTGCGCAACAGTTTGCAGTCATTAAGAGGACCCTAAATTCAAAGCACATTTACTATTTATGAACCACAAACATAATATGACGATTTACTTACTCTCGACAAAGCTTTCTTATACAAACAAACCGGTTCACCAGTTTCACCATCTGGGGCCATAGGAGTCAACAACGCCATGAGATAATATCCAACAGCTGCTAGAGTCTAAATGTCTAAAAAAAAGAAATAATAATGCATACATACATAAAAGTGGATAACATAAATAGAATAGATTAGAGAAAGCAAGAAGTACATCCTCATATTTGATGACCTTATCAGTCAAGTTAAGTACTAGTAATTAACTAGCCAAATCTCCAACTCATTTTTTCTCTTTCTATTTAGATAAGCAAACTTGCCTTTCTCCTTGTTGCTTCTACTATCTTGACCGCTGCTTTCCCTTGCTTATTCAACAACGTTATTCTGATGTACCAGAACCCCTCCTCCGTGCCCCTACCGTACGTTAGGCCATAGGAATTCTATATTCTGGGGGGAGCTTCGAAGCTTGGTTGGCTCTTCACCACCTAAAGGAAAGAAGACAGCCCTATTCTTTGCGATCTACGACCACCCTCGACGCGCACTCCCGGACAGGAATTTTTCCTTGAAAAAGAGGATAACGCTAAAGCCTTTGTTAGTTCAGTTGTAGTATGATACCTAGGAGAGAGCAAGAGCTGCAATGGATTCTCCGATGCGCTTATCCGAAGTAGTTGATGTCCTTGACTCTCATTCCTTTTGAGGAATCCGCCCACAATCCCAAAGAATTCCGTGTGACTCCCAATCCTGTCTTGTTCACGTTCTCGCTCCTTCTCATTCCAAGCCAGTCAAACCGGAAGGTTTAACTCTTTTTCTTTCCCGCTAGCGGATGAGAATAAGGATTCCACACGAGGTATGGAATAGCAGACTTTTTTTCGAGTATGGGATTGTCTAGCTCACGTCAAGTTGCTTTCCTTTCTTCTGGCTATTCTTGCTAGCCTTTTTGTAGAAGACTCTGGGCACTATGGGCGTTATTTCGTCCTTCCACTTGACACTTGGCTCCTTCTGGAGTTGTTTAATCAGCTTCTTTGTCTTTCTTGACAAGTGGATGTCCCATTGCTCTTCTGCTGGGATTTCTTCCTCAATAATTGAGTGAGAGACCATGCTGGATTGCTCGTGAGGCGCAGGGTCTTGCAGGGCGCCCTCAGAGAGTTCAATCTCTCCTGCCTTGATTCTTTTCTCTACCAGGTCCTTGAATACCCAGCAGTCTTCAATTTTATGACCCACAACTATACCGAAGCATTGTTGGCTTCAATACGCAACAATAACCCGACCCGATATCCCCTGAATCGCGTATCACAATTCATGCACAGCCCTTCTGCAACTCATTGGGTAGCTTTAAAGAGGATACTGCGTTACCTACAGGGCACCCTTCATCATGGTCTCACCTTTAAACCGGCAGCCTCCTTAGAACTCAATGCTTACTCCGACGCCGATTGGGAGTCAGAGGATCTATAGTACCATAAGCCTACCATCTGATTTCTATTTTGTGGTAAGATAGATTTTGTCTGCAAAGGGGAGGCCCTATATTAGAATCTTTTGCCTCGACACAACCTAATGAGACGACATCCAATACCAATGATCTTGAAATACCCATACGAAAAGAAAGACCGAATAGATAGGCAAAAACAGGGCGTGTAGAAAACAAACGTATAAGCACAAAAAGCCAGCCATTCATTAAACTTTTTTTCTTTTTCGGCGGCACACTCGTGGAGTTCGCTCGAAGTCGTCGCGAGCTCTACGTACTTCAACAAAGTCACTCCTTAGTAGCTCGTTGCTACAACTTCTCTTGGACTCGCCTCTCTTTACGCCCTTTATTTTAAGCAATTATTCGCTCCGCACGACAAGACCTTCGATCTCTCTCTCTGGTATGGAAGTTGGATCCTCAAGGCTTACCTAAACATGTTCCCGCATAAGTGTATGCGATTTCATACTTTATATTCTCTATTTTCTCAGAGTAGTACAAAAGAAAGGGGCACTTGTTTACGCATTACGGGTAGATTCCTCTTACCTAATAAATGGAAGGGGCACTTCACCGAATGATAGGTAAAGTCTGGGACGTTCGGTAAACAATCCCTTAGCTCAAGTCCTCGGAGATACCCAAGGCAGCTCCCCGTGTCACCCAACAGGAAAAGAGTATACAGGTCCGCCAGGGGCGAATAAGAGCTCATCGAACCGTCATTCTTGACTTCCGGGGTCAATCAATCAGTAGTCCTCCAATTGCTTATCGAAAGCCTTTTTATAAGAACAAGCTTATGCCACTCGTATTGCCCCGGCCCGGATTGACAAAAGAGGCTAGGATTGGAGATTCTTGTGTAAACATTCCAATTGCAAATCGGGTTTGTAGACAACCGGTGGACTCTGAAACCAATACCAAAGATTTCGCTATTTTTAGATAATAACGTAGCAAAGAAAACTGGACTCACCAAGGAAGGCGAATGAGCAGTAGAGGTTGCTCCGCTTCCTATGGATTGTTTTATAGCGGTACGAAACCAATGCTTACTCCGAATGGAAGAGAGACGGCTTTCCTTTTTTATCCGGAGCAGTGAGCTTAGTACCCAAGCCTTTAATTGACGGCTGGAGGGGTAAACCGAAACCTTAAAATGTGGATGAAATTTAGGGGGGCTTACCATATTTTTTTGGACTTCTCAGTGAACTTGCTGGATTTTAAGCAGTCAAAGCCAACTCATTCGATGGAAGTCTCCCGCGCGAGCTTGGAAAACTTCAGAATTTGCTGTCAATTGATGTTAGCAGAAACTCTTTCTTTGGGGAAACTTGCCTCATCGTATTGGTAATCTAACAAGCCTTTCGTATTTTGATGCCAGTCACAACAGTTTGACAGGACCCATTTTTCCATGAATAGTCAACTTGAGAGGACTTTTCAATCTCGAACTAAAACTGATGCCTAGCTATTATTTAGAGATGCTCTTACAGAATCCCATGCTACGGAATGAATCTAGTCTCCATCCGATTTAGCTCTTAAAGTATGGACATGGCTTAAGGAAGCGAATGACTCGGGTTCAAGTAGTTCGGCGTTGCCGGCAAGAGAGATGGAGTAACTAAGCCCTAACGTTAGATCCATTATCTCACAGAGTGAACGATATTCGGATCAATCATAAAAAAGTCAAGTAGGACAGAACCATTAGCTGCAGGATGGTAAATTATTCCTTTATTCAGTAGGTTTCTCCGCATCGTTCTCTAAAGCCAAGAAGGAACCATGCCTAGCCTAGCTTGATGGGAAAGATCAGATATGTTTTAAAACTCTCGAAACAGCATACAAGGAGTTCATCCGCCGTTAGGGTTCGTATAAAGCGCTATGGTCCGGCTGGCATAAAAGAGTCTAATGGAAAATCTGATCCGCTTCTCCATCCAAGAAAATAAAAGGTAGAAGCGATGTTGGATTGATGAAACCGAAGTCTTAGCTCTGAAAGAGCCTATTCGAAACGTAATGAAACTGTGCTTGAAAGCGGTTGCTACCTAGGTGAGATAGGAAGTAAAGCTAGAATACCAAATACCGTCTACTAAGTTAATAAAAAATATTCAAAGTGCTTTAGAAGAAGGAATCGCGAGAATACCTATTCTGAAGGGGATAAATCAATCAGTCATAGCTTGACATTTCTTTATTCAGTCAGTCAAGTCAGTGTACACCAAACCCTAGGCAGAAAGCCTAGGAGTCGAGGAAGGAGACCTGGTGCTATTGTTCAATTCTCGCCTCAAACTCTTTTCTGGAAAATTCAGATCAAGGTGGTCCGGCCCGTGCGACAAGTCTACCCGAGCAGTGGAGATTTGGAGTTGTCTGCTCTAATATTCGCACTGAAGATCTGTTTACATTATCTCTACGGGTGCCGACTTTTCAAAGAGAAGAACCAGACAAACAAAGAAAGAAAAATGCATAAGGAATTCAATCTGACACAGCGTGGCTGGAACTAATTAAGCATTACGATCTCGTCAAGGATTATGCTGCGTTGGAAAACGTGGTGGCTGAGGCAGTGGCAAGAGACAAGCCAATATGGCGTGGTGACGAGTGAGGTGCAACTCTTGAAATAGATGCAGCAGATTAACTTGTGCCTTGGTAAGAATAATTAGTGGACAAACTGACAACGAGAGAGGGGGGACCGAGCCAACGAGGAAGAGCACAGTTCTTATGCTAAAATCAATTATGGTACATACACATTTTCGGGACAGGATACCCGATAGGCATAGGCAAGGTAGAAGAGATCAAATAAGACATTGATAAAAGGATGCAAAAAAGAAAAGAACGAAAAACGTTGCAAGAAAAGGAAAAAGTACACTACTTCTTAACTCGACTTTGATTGCTGGTATGCGAAACAATCCCTTGCTTGTGTGGTTCCTCCCTAGTAGTTTACTAAACAGAAGAAGCAAGCAAACTACTACTTATGAAAGTCAACTACTTGCTCTATATTCGTCACTACTATATGATATGATGGCACTTCGAGAAACTCAAAACTACACTATTTATTAATAATCTATGCTGTTTATGCAAACAAGCTTTTCTTTCTTTAGAGTATATGCTTGATAGGGCTCTATGGTGGGGGAAGGATAGGCATGGCTTTATGCTAGAAAGAGCTTAGAGGCATGTAACGCTTTTGTAGCCAAGAGAGAAAACTTGAGATAGGCATAGATACCCGCATATGCTTTTAATGAAAGGAAGTATTGAGTAAAGTATAGGTCTTACTTTAATACACAGTTCAAAAAGTCTAGTAAGGTCAGTTAATCCAAATAGGTATAAGCATGGTCTAGAGATGCCTTGTCTTATAGCTTCTTTGAACCTTGGCACTGGGATGCAAGGGAGTACAAAACTTTGAATGAAAGGTAAGCATAGCTTTCACGTAGTAGGAAGGTTTAGGAAAAAGCATGGAACAGTCACCCGTACCGAGAACGTATAAGAGATAGGAGTAGTAAGGAAAAAGAAAGGCTTGAGCACAGATGGCTATAATAGGAACAACAAATAGATTTGAATAGGAAAAGAAGCAAGTGTAGGCTAGAGAGAAAGACCGGTGCCTAATATAAATAGGTAATTTCTTGTTGGCAAGGAATAGGAAAGAACAGAATAGATTATTAATAAAGATAACAACGTCAAACTACACTGGTCACTCGGAGTTCTATTAATATAATCAAGCAGTAAAGACACCTACTTTTGTGCTGTAGAGAGATGGCAACCCGTGTTTCAATAAACTACCTAGCAATTTCATTCCAACTTTCTTTGAAATGAAAAGCACTACTTGTTTTGCATCTACTATAGATTGAGTAAACCTACCGTAGAATCTCTTCTTAATACCTTTTCTTCTTGAAAGAACAATTTCCTACAACACATCCTGGCAGGAATAGAATAAACGAATAAATAGTGCCAGCAGAAGCAAACGTAACTTCAAACTACACTTCTTTATTCCTATTTCCATTCAGTTATTCTTGCTGGCACATCACTTGCTTATTCTTTTTATGCCTGGGCTGAGTACACGTCAAAGTAAACTGAATATGATATTGCTTGTTTCAAGGACAAACTCAAATTATTTTCTTGCCTTTGATTCAGCTTTCTTTCTCTTTCGTTCCGCAGCTTGGCTTTCTTAATGGGATGGTCTTGCCTAGATAACTTCTTCTTTCCGGTTCTTTCTTATAAGAAAAAACAATAGACAAAGCGGAACTACATGTACTATTAAAGCTTAGGATTTTGACTAGCAAGTAAACTTGAGGAATGCCTATGTTCTGCTTTCTATGAAAGCGCAATGCATCCAGTTCAGCCTATTTTAGTGCTTACCAGACTTGACTGCCATAGTGCTTGCGAAAGCGCCAGAATGCATGTTTGTCAGAAGCTACCTAAAGTTTCGTTTGCCTGCCTATGTTGTGGTTCTACCCCGCATAGACCTTTCCATTGCTAAATAGCTCTGTATGCCTCAGATCCGGCCGTACTTACTACTCCTGGCACTAGATTGAGATTATTGAATAGATTGGCAAAAGAAAAGAAGGCATATCCCCCATATCTCGCTTGAGAACGAGGCCCACTACGGCAGGCAGCACTTCACCCAGACGGGTTGAGACAGGTCTTTCTTAAGAAGTAGTAATATAGGACAATGGCTCTAACATTGAAAAAGGAAAGGTTCCGCTCGCTCGTTCCACTTCCGTTACACTCGCTGGGGAACAAGATCAAAGACCTGATGTTC